CCTCTTATCTCACTTAATTGATTTGAGCCACTCTGTTAAGTACGATCAATCTTTAAGGGAAGTTCTGAGAATTGAGAGAAGAGCAATTCAGATTTCGTTAAGGAGTAGTACAGAGTGACATACTTTAGATTCAGATTCATAAGGGCCTTTCTTTTGAGTCTTGGATTTGATCATCCCTCACAGACAGATTCAAATACCATATAAGAGTAGAGCGAGGACAGAAGTCACAGATCCGGAGATCAAAAGAGTTTTGAGTCAACTGGGAGTGCATCTGTCTGATAGTAGCTAGAGCCGTTGTTGATCCGATTCTAGGTCTTGGATTGCTCGAGCCTCACTGAACTCTTTTACTCGACTAGAGAAGAGACTTAATTCTGAGATCAGATACCTCGGTCTCTCCCCTAAGTGAATAGAATACGGTATGATTTCTCTCTTTGACTGAGTTAGAGGCGTAGGATAGAGGTTCGAAAATCGAGGGATAAGGTGTTGTGTTGGAGCATACTCAAGAGCTACTTTAGTATCGGGATCAGCTTTCTTCGAGTGACGTATTCGGTGGGTGAAAGGAATAAGATTGTGAGTCTTCCCCTCAGGTTCAGTAAAGAGTAGTTATTCTTGTTGCTTCTCCGATAACTCTTAACGTTTCATAGAACTCTGTTAAACTCTTTCGAGTTCTATAGAGCTTGATAGACTCTTTTCGTTGAGACTCGGATTATGCGATCGGCCTCTCTCGAGAACGAGATTGACTTGACTCTTTTCTGGGTTACTCGGATTATGCGATAGCCTCTCTCGAGAATCTCAAGAACTCTCCTTCAGTCCCTTAGGCAGTTGGAAGTATACCGCATAGAAATTGAAAGTCACAAAGACACATCTTTGATAGGGCAGAGCATAAAGACGTGGCAGTTCAGAATCGGCTCGATTGAGAAGCAAAGAAGAAAGAAGTACTATAATGCTATAGGGTGGTCCAAATCAGTGCAGGTACACTCGGATCGAAGAGTCAGTCTCCTGTAGTTGAGCTTCGAATTCAATTCACGCTTGACTGTTTTAAATAGCTCTTTACCTTAACTTATAGTCGTCAGATGCAAAAGATGGTAACGAACACTGAACTTAAGCACTAGGAATGCGATCCAAACAAAGCGGATGGATCTCTTATTCGAGGGACGACACGGTGATTCGGTACATGCCATTCCTGATTTGAGTAAGAGGTTAACCTTAACAATCAAAAGAGTTGTTCCTTCGAGACCATACCGAGGGCGTATTATAGAGCTCATCGATCGAGGTTACTAGCTTTTATTCTTTATATCTTGTGTTTCCTTCCGGTTATAAAGGTTATTTTAAAAGGTTATTAGGTTGCCTTCATGCTCCAACTCTTTTCTTTTGCCCCCGTCAAGCTTATCTTATTACTTTGAGGATAAGAACGACCCAAACATAAGGAGACGACTGACCTGAACGCGTTAGCTACAGCACCTAGAGAGAGTATCATCGCATGGACTCCCGGTCCGCTCACGGACAGTCACCAGAGAACTGAACAAGGGAGCATAAGGAGGAAGCAATAACTCTTATCCAATGACCGAAGTTAGGCGAGTGCACATTGTTGAGATTGATTAGGAATTCGGAATAGAATAAGCTGTTGAGCGGAAGGTTTCCACCTCTGCCCAAAACACAGCAAAGACAAGGGTATTCACTGGAGTTGACCACACAAAGAAGGGCCTATCCATCGTCCAGCGAGAGAGCATGAGGTTAGTAAGTAGTTAAAGAAGTCTGAAGTCTAAGGATGATCTCTCTTTCAGGAGGACCTTAACTGACTTCTTTTTTATGAGAGACCGGGACGCACCTCTCTGGTGTGCCCACGGTCCGCAGTGAGTGACAAATCGACTAAGTAGTCAGCCCCGGTTCCAAGATGAGTCTCCGCACTTTAGCCTACGGGTGAGAGCCGTATCATTCATATGAACTTGTTGGATAGGTGTCAAGTGGAAGTGCAGCTGAGATCCTAACCGGTGTACTTGAACCTGTTCCTACCTATGACCCGGACCATCTCTTTGGATTTCTTTTCATTGTGCAACTCTTTGACACGAATAAAGCCTTTGGTGTTCCAGTCAAGCCTCACAATATTTCATGAAATGAAGAATAAGAAAACCCTATTGAATTGAATTCAGGTCAAACCCTCTTAAGTTATTCACTGTCTGGGTCTCAACGATTGGGAAAGAAGAGTATAGAAAAACGGGAGCCAAACACTTACCCCGTGCCGAATACTTTGATTACGGTTCAACTCATCGTGGGGTGCCATAATTAAAGATTCACGCCGGGCACCTCGACTCGATCCGGTAAACAGGGATCAGTACCGGTACGCTTGGGGATCTGACTGCACTGCAGAGTGGGATGGTCTCTTCTGGATGATCGATTGACTCCGTTTTTCCGTTTATCGATGTGATCCCTTGTCACGCAGTTCTGACCTTTCGAGAGAAGAGCCTGCAGTCAGGTGGCGGGAAGAGGAAAGCTGGCTGAAGGAGAGTCTCTTCAGTACAGGTACAGTCCGAGGCATCAATCAAGTATGAAATAGAGTCATGGTCTATAAGTTATTATCCGTGGTTAACTTGAACCATCAATCGGCTATGCTAGACCTATTATAAGTGGAAGCTCTAGGTTAGGTAGAGTGGAAGCACGACTGATCTCACTTTAACGGACTTATTCTTGAGTGACTTTTGAGTACTTAACCAGTACCACTTAGTTGCCGGACCACACTCTTTACCCTCCGATCGACGAGTAGGGACTGCCCTTTCAATCAATATCCGCTTTGATAGTGGTGCGAGGAGTGAAGGTCTCGTCGAGCTGGTATTTCATATTCTCGTAACGGGAGTGCACCGCAAGGCCAGACAAGTGGACTCCCAGAGTCCATACTCTTCTTTGATCTGTTGTGAATAAGAGAACGGATTGTCCATCTTTGGGTGTCTTATGCAATGGAGGTCGCTTCGTATCAAAGATTCTATGGATAAGGGAGTATCGTTTTGGGGATTGAGTCTGCTGCCGGTGGACGACGGACAACACAGTCAGTGGCGGAGAGGCAGTTCCCGACCTCAGTTCATCTCAATCAGCAGAGAGTCTAAAACGAAGGTGAGATCAAAATCGCAAAGGGTTCGCTCTGTTCTTCCATAACTGATCTGATAGACTGGAAAAGAGGTTCCACTCACTATAGCTTGGGTTCCGCTTCGCTTGTTGACATATGAATATTTGAAGTCAGGTCCAAGCAGATATCACAAAGACAGAAGGGTATAACACCGAGAATCCGAACTCGTGTGCTGTGCCTAAGCTAAGAAGAGGTACCATTGATAAAGTATGAAGTGAATGAAGTTGGTGAATCCGCAAACACAACATCTCACTTGACGGATCTAAACTCTCGAAAGCTTTTACTAAGATACAGCATCTTGAGCAGTGGTTCGGTTAGTCTACCAATAGTAACCAATAGTAAATATAGAATAGTAAACGCAAGCCAACCTGCACTCAATTAAGTCTTCAGCGAATAAGCTATGCGATCTCACAAACAAAGATCTTCTTCTGGGCTTTATCAACAGGTTATAAAGTATAGTTAAGAAAAAAGAGACGACCATCCCTGTGCTATAGGTGTCTTGTCCATGGGTACTACCCTCTTTATGCTTGCCTTGCGGGATCAGAAAGCGGAGGTTAACCTATCAACAAGACGGACAAGGAGTCCTATTGGGTTGGGTACCTTTAGTTCTTTTTGTCGAATACGTCACTCCCGAGTTAAGTTAAGTTAATTAAGGTTTTACTTCGGCTTACCTGAATTCAATTCATTTAGTAGAAGTGAGTCGTTTACAAAGTCCTATTCACAACTGGGGCTTTAAGTGTGACTTCAATACCACTCGTGTTGTTCAACGCTTGTTAAATGCCGGTGCGCCTCTCAAGCACATTCTTTTTTCTCCTTTCCCGCTCATGCTTCGCTTAGACAATCCTTTTATCTTACTTTAGGGAAGCCTATGAGAGAAGATCCCGGACCAAGGGAAGAGAAAGGAATTTGAATCCTGATAATAAGGAAGTTGCGAGTTTTCGATTGAAGTCGCTCCCGCTTTCGGGTCGCATTCTTTCTTGATTCCGGAATGCCGTTGAAGAAAGAACTAAAGAACACGTAGCTCACGGGACACGATCAGTTGCAAGCTCATCAGCCAGGATCCGGAGGGCTCTCAATTCATTCCCCGTCCACCATTGAGCAGTTGAATGACTCTTTCTGTCAGCAAGGTACCTTCACTTCATGTCGAAGCATTTGTGTGAATCCGTTCTCTCACCGTTATGGCTTCTTGACTAGTATCCAGTTTACCTCACCCACTTCGATGGGCTTGACGGCCTCCGACCTCACAACTTCTTGGTTTTTGTCTCTTCTGTTCGTTTCGATCCAAGAGCCATTCCACGGGTACTACGCACATCTTCTCGTCCCTTGAATTGAAGTTCTAACAGATGTTAATTAAGAAGTAAGGGAAACGACTTTAGTGAGGGGTGGTCCATTGAGGACAGGACTATACTATTCTTTATTTGAGGTGCGGTCTGAGTTAGTTAGCAAAAGGGTTAAGTAAAGACCTTAAACGATTTTCTACTCGTTAGTGTGCCTGCGAGTGTTGAGCTTTGACCTCTACGCTTGCTTTATCTTGGGCCTTGTTCTACTCTCCTTGCTTGCTTTTGTCGGCTCTTGAAACAATCCAATACATCTGATTGCTGATACAGGATTGGGAATCTGCCTCTAATGATTTGTCAAGGGTGGTCGGTAGAAAGCCATAACCATTAGCACCCACAGAACAAGACTCAGTAAAAAAGCTTCGGGATACCGAACAATAATAGACAACGACAACACCTAGGGACGACCTATGGATGGATATTAATGCAGGGAGGAAGAATCGAAACAACCAGAAATTGGATTTATTCGGTCAGAGGGTTCCAAGGGCCTTTATTATACTATAAGCTACGAAGGGCATATCAGAATCTGGGCTTCAGGATCTCATTCTCTTAATTCGACATTATATCGGGTATTTGAATGAAAAGAGACGAGCCATAGTTCATAAGGTCGCTTCCACACTATCCACCAGGAATTCATGACTACACGACTGGGCACTTAAACCAGACTTGAATGTAAGTATCCGTCGCTCAGAAGCACATTGTTCATCTTAAGAACCAAAACTAAGTCAACGCTAGCCCCAGATTTAGTTTAGCTAGGTTTGACAACGAGTGAGTACGCCTACACCAATACAATGATTAGTCTCTCGTTCGTACACTCCAATCTCAATTAATAAGTCTGATGAAGCGCCTTCTCAATAATTTGCTATACCGCCGTAGTGTATCCTTATAGTTATAGTCTGTCAAGTACCTCTTCAATCAACTATAGGGGATGCGGGCTCACCTCCTGAGTATACTGGATAGACTCTCTAATGAATACACACTGGCTTATTCAAATCAAATGCGAAGGGAACCCGAAGACGATGCATTCCCTTGTTCGGGCAGTGATTTCATATCGTCTTGAGAGTCCCGTTTCGAAGAGATGATTCTTAGGATGTCATGTTGCATGGCCGGTTAAACGATTAGGGTTTTCAATTTGTAGATCTCTAATCAACTTTATTCATATTTAAGAATGAGAAAAAGCGCACATAGATTTTGAAATAAAGTCTTTCCACTGCTCTCTGCGGGGGATCAAATGATAAAGACTGCTTTTCCTATATACCAACAATGCACACCCTTCTTTCTTTGATGTGCTTGGTGAACAATTGGGCAATTGAGTTTGATATCGGAACGGGGTACTACAACAAATACAAAAATACTTTGAAGTAGGAAAGTAGTAAGGAAAGGACACCCCGGATGTAGGTCTCGGTCTCGCGCAACGAACCGGGTCAACAAAGCCACGAGTCGAATAGAAGGTCAGGGTCGTTTGATCAATAGACAAGAGCGCGTAAGCTTATGATGAGCATCTATTTATTTCGATCATTTACAAGATCTAATTCAAGTTTATTCTTATGTAGTGGAAACGCCTTACAATCTGAAGTTTTACGCTTAAGGGAAGAAATGTTATTGGTGGATGCAGGACCTGGGACCCCCATAATTTGTATGCAAGATGAGCCCACAGGAGTGCCAATCAACCGAGCCAACAGGTTTGAGAATAAGGTGGGATTACTGGATCTAGTGGCCGAATCAATGATCAAAGAGCGAGCCAGGAATGATAATGATTTTGTGGGATCCACAGATGTAGCTGGTGAACCGAGACCACGAAGATTAAGACAACCCCGAGCTTGGATGGAACTGAAGAAGATTTGGCGAACGAATACAAAGGTCAAAGGCTTTATTATTGAGAAAGTCAAAGGAGGTTATTCAGTAGCCATCGCGGGTTTCATTACTTTTCTTCCATTCTTCCGTCCTATTATCATAAGTCAAAGGAGATCCTCGAATGATCGATTCACCATTGAGAGCACCAAAAGGACGAATATTGTGGTGTTCTAGCGGCAGAACAAGAACTTGATGAGCGAAATCCGAAAAGAGCCGTTTTTTCAATTCCGAAGCCTTTCTCCTGTGAAAACACTCTCTCACCTTAATCCATTCTTTATGTCTTTTTAATAAGGTCTCTGGCACTTCTATTGGTCAAGAGTTTGGCTCGTTTTTTATCTCTCTTCTCTTTCTTACTAATTCTTTGTTGGTCCAAATGAGTGCTATCGACTTTCGTTTATGGACAACACTTTTTGTTCTCGGAACCGGACTACTTGGCTCGGACATGTAAGGTGGAAACAGAGACTTGAATGAGAGCTCGTTTGAGCGACGTTCTAATAAGTCAGACGCTTCTTGGCTATTTATTTGGACTTGGCTATTTATTTGGCAGAGGACCTCGTGAGTGAAGTCAATCATCGCACCTTATATTACGTTACGGATATCCATATGATAGATTCTCGCGCTCGCGATTCATCCTTCCGTCCACCGGCAGCAGACTCTCCTCAATCCAAAACGTTGTACTGCTTGTTCCCCCCTGTGAAAGTATCCTTTATTGAAAGAAGAATTCGATAATCAAAGAAGGCGTTCAGATACCTGGCTAGACACTCTAAGATCCTTTCAAGTCAAGAGAGGATAAAGGAAAGAAAATAGACACATCTTTACCCATTGCTGCACTTCGGGGCGTGACTTAGGAAGACAAGAAGTGAGTTATCAGCGCCAAGTATGGGGCCTATCCAATCGATCTCCCGGTCCCCGAATATAAGGAAAAGAAAGAATTTCACGTTCTTACTTTATGGAAGGGAGGATTAGGAAAATACTATGGTTTATCCAGACGACCCCCGGGAAAAGCAAACATAAAGGGAAGAAATGGGATCACCCCATAATGAAGAGCGATCTCGTTGGTCCTCGTTATTGGGAAGATACGTTGTTAGGTGACAATTCCCGTTTTTCTTTATTATACTTTCTTTGTTTAGGCCGAACCTCAACCTGTTCCTCGAGAAATAGCTCCTCTACTGAAGGTCTCGAGAAGAGCCGTGGTCCCGAATAAAGGCCCGGATCACGAGTGAACAGAAGTAAAGTTTGATGTTTTCGCATCGCCCTCTCTGATAAGTTTGGTTTCAAAAAACTGGTTCGAACAAGAAGTACGCCATGCCATTAATGTTCCTTTTTTGATCAGGCGATGAGCACATTGAACTATCTCCTGTGGCTGAGCCCTAGTCCAGACGCAGACATAATCAGGGGGCTCGACTGAGCTAATAGAAGCCCGTGCCCGGTAAAAAAGCGAGAAACCCATAGATCCAACCCTCGTGTTGTTGGCTTGAGTGGAACTGAAGACTCTGCCGGTGACTAAGAAGCCGTAAGGATATGACAAGTCTCAGAGCAATGGCCTGTGATTGGGAATGTGCCCTGACACACGTTACACGACAGGATCTCGCGGATAGATATTCGGGTGAGCTAACAAATCATATTCGGATTGTTCTCTGCAACTCGCCAGCAGGAATCAATCGCTAGGAAGGTCATATTCATTTTCAGTGAGTTTACACTGATCTCATCTTTCTCTTGATGGAATCCCGAACCTCGTAGTTTATTCCTGTACAAGAATATGTGGCTCGGTCTGGAAGCACAGGATAACGGTCTTTTGCTTGATATTATTACCAGTATTCTTTATGGGTTTTCATAGTCTCTACCCTCCCGATTCCTTGCTTGGTTATTTGTCAGTACAGGTGGAGCTTCTGATGTTTTTGTAAGTCCTCCAAACGAGTATTTTACAGAGAACAGACAGGGCCATCAGGGAATTCCATTAATACCTGGTCGTTTTGATCTGGAACTAGATGCTGAATTTAGTCGATCTCTTTGTTTATGCTCCACTGACCAGAGAACCTATCCAATTTTTACAGTACGATGGGCTCTGTTCACTAGCGGGACCTTATACTTTGTTTGATTGGGTTCAATATCAGCTCAGCAATGAAGGCAGTTCATCCGAAAACTGAATACGAATTAGAATTCTTCGAGAGCGACACAACTCGAACGGAAATGAATCGTACAGTCGTCATCATACGGGGGGGTTATTCATCATTTGGTGCTGTTTGTGATTTTCTTTTTTCCAATTATTTCTTCTCTTCATTTTGAATAGAAAGTCATTCTTCACATACAAAGTTCTTCTCCGAATTATCATACATGTCAATCAACTCTAATACTCGTGGAGTGCTAGTGGGAGTTGTGAGACCTCGACTTCGTTCTTCGAGCACAGCCTTCACTTCACTTAGCGAACCGCCTTACTGTGTATGTATAAAGAGTCTATCCATCCTCACTAGTGTCTTCTCGTTTCACCCCCTTCGCATATTATTTGTGAAAAGAACCAAAATACCTCAAAACGGCTTTCGTATCATTCTCCAACCTAGCTTCCAGACTGTAATCGTCTGCTTTATTTATCACGGTAGAGCTTGATGAGTTGCCTTCCCTTCTTTTCCCTGTCTCAGTCCAGTGTCAGTAAGAAAAGCGAGGTCTCACTCTTTTTAGACTCTTTTTCTCGAATCAATCCGATTATCATCTGGGGTTCCAGTCTTCGAGGCAATCGAATTTCGTCGGACTAGACAGACTAAAGGAAGAATCGGTTTCCTATCCCCTAGGCAGCCTTTCCTTTAGAGTTTTTCGAGAGTAGAGCTCACTTCCCCACGGTTACTAATCGGTGTGTGGATTACTAAAAGACTCGACGATACCGGACATGACGCCATTATTATAAGAGACTGATTGGTGGACCACTTACACTTATAGAGAAGAGGACCCCCCCCTTCTTTAATTTATGGGCTTATTCGTACCTTCTTACCCGCCATTCATTATGTGAAATAAAGCTTTTAGGTCCAGTCAGGCACACCAGAAACTGAGACGCAAATCAACCTAAATGAAGCACAAGTCACTCAACTGCTTGGGAAGGCAATTGCTTTATTAATTAATCATCCGGTCCGGAAAGGAGGAATGGCATAAACGTATCAGATATGGAATCTACCAGTGTAACCTTGCTGAATTGTATAACTCCTTATTTAGTGTGTTACATGCTTTTATTACACACCGTGTAGTGAAACCTATCGCGAACTGTCGAATTCTTCTCCGGATTGATGCTAATGAACCTGATAATAACTTTGAATGACCATGTCCAGCGGTACACGCCAGTTCTGTGCTTTGCCTTACAGAGGTTCGGATAGGCTTCGTTTTAGTTCGACAATATGAAAGAGGGTTCAAGATACTCCTTAACTTAAATAATTAAAGAAAGGGAAAAACCTCGGTCAATGAATTTCTTTCCACTCCTTAAGGATCTAACTGGGACAGATGTCCTTATATTAAGCCCTCTCTAACTACAGCCAAATCTTACAGGCTCCCCAAGTATGCAAATCGATTCTCCTTGTGCTTTTTCTTAGTTAAGTAACTAAAGAGAGTAAAGAGCTATCTCATTTACCTTATACTGAGGATAAATAAGGAGACGAGTTCGATCTTAAGTAAGGATAGTCGATTTAGAAAGCCCTGGTTCACAACCAAACCCTTTCTTTGCCTTGACTCCCACATCAAATGGAAGAAGCTTGCGTGCTGATGACCCCCAACAAAAAAGCCTTATAACAGCACTTATATACAGGCAATTAATAAACAACTCCAAGCTAACCCTATAATAAAGCTACTCATCAGAACAAGGAGCTCCACTACTCAGAAGAGGTCTTTGAACTGCTCCCATCCTGTCTAACAATCGGAAATCGGGAAGAAGAGCATGCAGCCAGACTCGTTTCCATTGTCCCGAAGTAGAATGGCTTGAGTTCCCACCTAACCTACTAGATTGTATGCGCATTTCATCCTTACTTAACTAAGCAGTTGCTGTAACGGATGATTAAGAGGCCTTAGAACCATGAGTCTGGTTGCGCTTTCCTTCTCTGTCGAGCTCACTGGCAGGATTATGTCATTAATTTTCTCACTAAACAAAGACACCAAGAAGATTGAGTGCGGGGTCAGCACGCCGGAGAGTTGCCGTATTCTTTTGCTCTCAGGTGGCGACGTCCAAACAGGACAGGTGATGGCGGAATGGATACGTTATGTAACTGAAAGAAAGTAATTATCGATCAAGCGAGAAGCCTTGTTAAGCAAAAGAGTTCATGGCTATGGGATCCGGTTTCAGTCTTTCGAATCCATCTCATCAATAATTGTGTATCGACGGGAGGATTGAGCTTGTTCGTCGGCCGAACCATCTGAAGAATTCACAAAATAATATCCACCTATTCTGTATGGGTTTTTTCGCTCTTATAATATAGAGTATCGGGGCGCTCTTGTTGTTAACCAATCCCAATGGTGTCCTGTGACTTTAGATTCTCTTCTTTCTTTAGAGAGCATTAATCCCACTCGTCAAGGGTTGTCGTCGCACCTCTCCTTATTGATTTTGAGGCCTTTCGAGGTCAGCTATATCATATCATATCATCTCTCAAAGACCACTAGCCCCGATCTAGGCCAGGCTCATAGCTGCGGAATTCGATGATGAGATAAGTTTGCTTGTCTAGTGAGGTCCTATACCAATACCAGGAGCTTCCTTAGCCTTGTGTGACCTGAACTGACGGGAGACTGTGACCAATTAATTTAATTGAGTGACACAGGAATGTATAAGGAGCCGGGCATATGGGGTGATCGATCCACACTCCGAGGAGACGACAACATGAGAAGCTCTATTCACTCTTTCAATTAAAGATCAATTTAAGGCTAAAGTCCCGACTTCCACTAGACTCTGTTGTTGTCCCAGCAGGGAAGAAGAGATCCAATGCAGTCTTCCTTACAGACCGTGGGGACCCTCTACTTTACTTTGTTTTCAGTCACCTTGCACAGCTGTTCGTTCTAACAAGCCAATTCACTTCCACTACCCTAGAAAGAGTTTGATGGGAATGGAATACCTATACATCACATCAGCTTCTCTCTTTTCACAGTCGAACCTGACTCAGAGAATGGTGTGACAGTTTGTCTGCCATCAGCTCCACTCTCAACTCGTCGAAATAAGCTTCTTCGAAGAACACCCATAGTCGGAATAAGCAGATCATCTCTGATAGAGAGGCCACAGCAGATTGGATTCAGGAAGAGCTCTGCAAAGAAAAGACCACCCGGACAACACTGGCAGCAAAGAGGTTGTCAGATCGTCCTTCAAATTCCATTTCATATTCATATTCATATGGGTGTCGACCTACATCGAATCTTCCGGTGAAGCTCTGTTGGTATTTCTTTGTTTTTCGGATCAACAACCTTCGCTCGGCGCAGAAGAGATGCTATCATCTGGAATAACCATTGCCATGGAGGATCAGAGAGGGCTAAAGATTTGATACGTGAATTCAACAGCAAGCCCGGAACTGAAAGATGATACCTTGGATTGGAAAAGGGCAACAAGAAAAAAAGAGATCACCATCGGTTAGAAGAGCTCTCTTTCTTGGTGAACTCTTATGCCACCCAAACCCTAAAGAACCATCAACTTGAGCATTGGATTCTGAAAGAAGCTGATTCGGCTCCAGGATAAGTAACACCGGTTACACCAACAAGAGTCGGCAAACGAGAAGATGGCTAGTACTACAAAAGCTAAAGTAAAGCACCGGGAAGACCAAGTAAATGAAGCGAGCCGCTATTGTTTCTCACTGTATGCCTGCGGAGAGTATCGGGTTATTCTGTCCGTCGGGTATTCTCCTATAACCGGTGTGGTCTGGACTGGCAATTGGAATCACTAACCGCAGTTGCTGGACTAGCACAATTGTGAATGATGAGCTGTGACAGAGTATCACATCCGGTGCCGTTGTTCGAGTGATCGTTCACTATCGATAAGAGTCTCAACACAAGTGTTCAATTAACCGGTCCGGTGTCAGCCTCTTCCTGTGATGGTTTCCGGTGTGCTATCATAGAAGAAGAGAGAAGATCAGCGCTCAGCCTCGAGAATAGATCCGTTACCTTCTTCCTTGGACCATAGTCTCCTCAACCCCTTCTGTTGTACCAATAGGCCTATCTCGATGCTCTCACTTTCTTTCAAGCTCATTCATTGTAGCCAAAGAGAAAGAAATGATGTAGCGCATACCTGTAGGATATGGAATGAGGAGAAGAGGAAGAGCTGTGGATCGTATGTAGCGGCGAGAGCAGTTATCGAATCTAATGCCCTCTGTCTCACTCTTCCTTGTGCCGTTCCCTTAGTCGCACTTCTTAACTGAAGACTAACACTCAGACCCGCACCGCAGTCTTAATTAAGGGAGAAAGATCGAAGAGCTAGCGAATCCAATTGCTCTAAAGTAATGCTAAACTGCTTACCGATTGAAGAATTGCTTCTTTGAGACTCATACTCTGTATTCATGCTTGTTGCTTGACTTGAATTCAAGTAATTCAGTAATTCAAAACAAGTACTGAATTCAGTTATGAATTCACTGAATGCAATGACTTTGGATCGTTACTCGGATTATGCGATCGGCCTATCGAGAACTCTTTTCGGCCTATATTCGGAAGATAGAACACTCAATCTCTGTATTTGTCTTCGAAGAGAACTCAAGACCGACAATCTCCGATTAAGAACTCTTAGATTAAGAACTCTTAGATTAAGAACTGTCTTCCAATGTCTTCAGGCTGCACAACTCCAAGCAATGGGAACTCACTGAAAGAAGAGACTCTGTGCCTCTAAGATATTTATTGAGAAAGAACACTCAACTCTTTTCGGCCTATATTCGGAAGAGAAGAGAGAACACTATCTTATGCGGCCTATCGGCCTATATTCGGAAGAGAACTCTGTCTTACCTTTAATCAGTCATTCATGACGGATTAAACAAGCACAACAGAAATGTCTTCAGACAAAAGATGAGATCACTCCAATGAACTTCTATTCAGACAAAAGACTCTGTTCACTTGAAAGTTGTTTGGGTTGAATCGATCGAGAACCTCAACAATGCTTTTGAGTTTTGAGATTCATCCATACTTCCATTCTTTGTAGAAGAGTATAAAGGCTAAGAATTACTTGCCGTGGGAGAGCTGTATGAGCGGTAACGTCCACGTGCGGCTCCGTGAGAAGGGTCGGACAGAAAGCATGGCCTTGTTGTACCTCACTCTCGTCTTCAATGGGGTCTGCTCTCTTTTTTTTGGGAGAGTATGCCAATATGATCTTAATGAGGTGCGGGGCTTTTCATCTTTTATTCGTTGGGCGGAGCGTCCCGGCGTAAGCAATAAACCTCTGGCCGAAGAGACTAGGAGTTGTCCCGCGTAGCTTTGCTTTAGGAGAATGGTAGCCTAGTGTGTAAGCACAGCAATGGAACCGCGAACCCTCCGACCAGACTCTCAGGATTATCCTATATAGGTCTTGTCTTAGTAGGGGGAAGAGTGAAACACAAACACCACGACTGAGGCTATTCCACGGACTGATACATGTACCGAATGCTCATAGGGGAAAGAAATATCATGGGTATGGAACGAAGTCTCCATAAGGGAGATCCTTCTATCGTCACGGGGGGTGCGGACACACCTGCGCGGATGATTACAGGTGACGGTGACAAGAATGGCGGGGAAGTGAACAGTACCCGACGACATTCAGGGATGGATGTAGACCCATCGGGCAGGGATAATCATTCCGGTCCTGGAGGTACTCTCACTCAATAACTGAGCGCTGAGGGAGAAGCCTTGGAATGAGTTGAGTCACTGAACGGATTCGGCCTTGATGAGAAAGAGTGATCAAAAAAACGGGCTTTGCTCCCCTTCTCTTTATTTGACAGGACAAGATAAATAAGGGTGGTAAGTCGAAGTTTATTAGACCGCTCACATTGGTTATACCTCTAGAAAAGATCATGAAAGAGGCGATCAGAATGGGACTCGAATCCATTTACGAGCACTTCCGCTCGAGCCGCCACTCGGCCCTAAGACGGATCAAAGAAGAGTGCTCTCGCTGGTTTGTGGAATTCGACATGAAGTGTTTTCATGAAAACACCATCGACCGACATCGACTCATCCCAATCTTTTTGGAAGAGATCGACGATCCCAAGTTCTTTTACTCCATTCAGTCAGCCGGACGAGGAGGCTCGAAGGGCCCTGGCCCTTCCGTCCCACACAGTGTACTACTCTCGGCCATACTCCCAGGCAACATATACCTACACAAGCTCGATCAGGAGATAGGGAAGATCCGACAGAAGTACGAAATTACGATTGTTCAGAGAATCAGATCGGTTCTCTTAAGGACAGGTCGAGGTCGTATTGATGTGGATGATAAAGAAAACTGGACTGGAGAATCAAGCTTCAACGCACCAGACGACAACAGAGCCATTATTGTGGGTCGGTTAAAGAGCATCCAACGCAAGTACTTGGTTGTTTCACTTTCCTCTGCTGGCACCCCACAAGCAACCCAGAAAAAGCCTTTCGTTTTTTTCCCCCCTTCGGCCCTTTTCGCCTTCCTTAACAAGCCCTCGAGCCTTTCCTCTCTTTCTTTCGCCGGGTTGACTAAGGCCGAAGAATTCTTTATCGATGGTCAAGAATGCTGTTGTCCGAATAAGAATTGGGCCCTGAGAGACCTTCTTAAGTCTAGCAAAATCAAGGGCATTATTCGAAGAGAGCTGGGGGAGGCGATACTCGTTATCAGGTCAGATAGAGCCCGTAAGCTGGCCACCTTAAAAACCCATTATTTACTCCGGATTTGTTACGTGCGATATGCCGACTCACTACTACTGGGAATCGTGGGTGCCGTAGAGCTTCTCATAGAAATACAAAAACGTCTCGCCCACTTCCTACAATCCGGCCTGAACCTTTGGGTCGGCTCAGTATCAACAAGAGCACGGAGTACGGTAGAATTCCTCCCCGGTACGGTCATTCGGGAAGTCCCGAGGACGACTCCCAGAAATCAATTCTTTCGAGAGTTGGAGAAGCGTCTACGGGTCAAGCACCGTATCCATAGAACTTCTTGCCACCTACGCTCAGCCATCCATTCCAAGTTTCGGAAGAACCGAAGGAGTATCCCGATCAAACAGCTGACGAAGGGTCTGATGATCGAAACAGGGAGTAGTCTGGTGGACGGGGTTCTTCAACGAGCGGATAAGACTCTTGGAACTGATGGAGTCAGTGCAAGTACCAACATAAAGAAACAACAAGCTTATGGTACCGTCCAGCACATCAAGCATAAAGGATCAACGTTGCATAGCTCAGGTCGGAGTATCGGACATCGTTCATCAAGAGGCGGTATCACGATCAGGCATGAGACTCATGCTGCCCTGTCATTGTATACTACCGGGGAAGACACTGGGCGGGAGATCTCAGCAGTGAACGAATTCCCTTTTTCCAGACAGATAGAGGCGCCTCTAAAAAAGATACTCCGAAGGCTTCAGGATCGAGGTATCATTAGCCGAAGAAGACCCTGGCCAATCCACGTGGGCCGATCGAACGTCAGCGACGGAGACATCGTAACTTGGTCCGCGGGCATCGCGATAAGTCCTCTGTCCTACTACAGGTGCCGCGACAACCTTTACCAAGTCCGAACGATTGTCCACCAGATCCGCTGGTCTGCAATATTCACCCTAGCCCACAAGCACAAATCCTCGTCGCGGAATATAATACCAAAGTACTCCAAAGACTCAAATCTAGTCAATGAAGATGGGAAGACCCTTGCAGAGTTCCCCAACATTAATTAACAACATGAAGAGAAGAGCTCGTTTTGCTTTCGACAGAAACCTCTCCTTTCTCTCCTGAGAATTGTCTCTTTTTAAGTCTTTCTCATGTAATGCCTTCATTTGATTAGTTAGGGTAGCCTGAGAGCAATCCCGAAGACGAAGCCGCCAACAAAGCAAGACGACTAGTACACGAGAACTCTTATTCCTATTAGATAAAGGTCGATTGGAAAAGCTAACGAAAGAAAGCTTTTATGCGATGAGAGTATCGTTTCTGTATTAGAGAAGTCTTTCTCATTGTTGTGCGGGGCTCCTTGAGATTGTTTGGACTCTCCCTTAAGAGCCAGGCTGAGAATCATTCGATTGGATCATTCGACTTGGAAGCCTACAGCTACCGAATGAATGAGAAAGCGAGCTCTGACCGAAGAGAAAGTAAAGTACAGACTCTTTATCGTTTCAGGACCGAAAGGAGTCATCAGGAGAATATCGACTTGGTCTCATGCATGATTCCGGGACGGAGCCGTATGACGCGAGAGTCTCACGTACGGTTCCTTTGAGAAGGGTGTGGTGAGACGAGACGAGACAGATCATCAGGCCCGGCGGTCCACGGAGCTCTGCGCTGCATCCTTACTCCCCTGGTCCATGCACATCGCTCCAGGAGGTTGGCCGCCTCTCGGGAGCGTATCCTATTCTATATTCTATTCTCGTTAATCCAGTGATGGAGAAGTATGAAAAGTCTCACTCCCCTATTCTTCTAGAGTAACCACCCCCATTTTCAGTATTATCTCAACAAAGAACTCAGACTGACATGGTGCCCCGACGATCACTCGAAAGATCAGAACTCGGTTCCCTTATAGCTAGGAATGATAGTAGGACTAGTTGTTAAGTGAGTAGTTCTCCTCTTCTGTGTGCTTCGAAGAAAGGGAATTCCAGAGTAGTTAGTCGACGCTGACGGAGCTTTGTCTGGTCTATCACTAGCTACTTTACTCTTGAGCCATATAATAAGAGTCTCACTTTTTAATAGCAAACACCCCAATAACATTATTCTAGCGACAATCCATCGGTCCGGGTGTAGCCAGTATCGGATAGCTTTTCTTGGTCGAGTAAGTGTCTATCTCCTTAATTACCCCTTCAAGAGTAGTACCTTTTTGGACTTTGTCAGAGGCTTGTGCGGACACTTCCCCGTCATCCATCTGGCACCTAATCACTTGTGGATTCAGCTGATCGGTGGGATAGGACTTTGTTTTATCTATATTTTTGTTGCGGAAAGAGCAATTCATCATGGGCTTCCACAAGAGAGCTGGCTGTGAAAGAAAACTCTTGGCTTGGAGCATCAGAGTTAACCCAATATCGGAATAAAGAACCACACGAGTAGGTTTGTGCCAACGTATTGCGTGAGGAAGAGAAATAAAGACTTTAATAAAGAGATTCATCAGCTCTGAATGGAATAATCAGACAATCGGTATTGAACTGAGGCCTCGAAATAGAGAACTGCATCGGGACCAGCTCTGTTAAGTAAGCATCCCGTGCGCTCCGAGACTCTTGATTCTCTGTTCTTTAAAGTTCACCCTTATTCCATAAGATTATCCGTAGTGGAAGTCCTACCGAAGTACCATGCTTCCTTAGAGTTGTTGCTTTCCGGTGCGAGTATAAGATTGTTACCAGATAGACCTTTGCCTCAGACAAGACCAAACACAAAGGCTACTCAGTTATTCTATTATCCTACTACAGCGCACTAGAATAAAGGAATAGGCAATATCTCCCAATAAAGCATCTAATGGCGTACTCGCTCTGTGGTGATTGTAAGGTCATTACATTAGGTCTTAAGTGGACGGTTATAGGATCTTCTGAGATGTGCTCTCTCAAGTCAAACAAGAAAAGAGTCTATGAAGAGTCTAACTATAAGGAAGAAAAGAATGAGTAGATTGCACCCTTATATCAAGCTCTAAGAGATTATAAAAGAGATTGATCCTCAGAAGTAAGATGATCTACCCCTCGAGGCTTACTGAACTGCGATAGAAGAAGAGAAGTCTTTTTTGTTTGGCATTGGATTTATTCCCTATACTCAAACTTGGGAAGCCAACACTTATGGCTATGGCCGACGATTGAGCAAGAGAACACCCGGATCAGACGGAGGAGCAAGACCCGGGATATGAAGAAAGAGCTATCAGCCCTTTTGCTAACTAAGGAAATCATCCGTCTAACTACTAACCCTTTATTTCTTTCCCTTTATTAAGCTTGAAGCAGGTGGCTTCTTCCAAATTCAAATTAACCTACTCTACTAGCCACTTGTCCTTGTGCGCGGAAGGCTTTTGCTCTCAAGCAGAGAGACCAACAATAACGATTGCTGATTCCCTTTTACTTTATTTAATCCCAGGTGTATGTCTAAAGAAAGCATCCGAAATGGATCCTACTTAATTAATAATGTTAAGAGGTTAATAGGGCCCCTCTCTTCAATCTACTGAGACTCTAGTTCGATTCCCGTCTAAACTGTTGTTCGGCGTCAAAATCTCGAAATGCGATTGTTTTTCTCTCCGTTCGTTCCTACTCCCTTATATTTTCATTTAAATAAAATCTTTTCCTTTGTCCGGGTTACTAGTGCACTGCTTTTGAAGCTTGTTAGGAGAATCTCATATTCAATATACCATCGGACCATCTTATCCTTTATTTGTGAGATCAGGTCTCGACTAATTAATACATAGCTTCTATTCTAGGTGGCACTGAGAAACAGTTTCGAGTGGACGTCTCACCATCCCATAGAAAACTTGTATATTTGCTTTGTTGGACTGATAAAGGAGAGTCTGAGGTTAGATAAAGTGAAGGTTCAGTGAGAGAGTAATCAAAACCAACAATCAACTTACCACTTTTGATGTCCCACGATTCTGCTAGTTTAGAAACTCAGGAGAAGGAGAAGAGGGGTCGCTAGGTCTCTAATATTAATAGAAAGAAAAGCGAGAACTCAAAATTATCATATCCCCAAGTACAAGTTTGAACCGACACCATTAGGTTAACAGCCGCCCGCTCGACCACTGAGCTACTGAACGGACTTAACCCGACTATCTTGCTCGGACCGAACAACAAGGGTTATGGAACTAGGGGAAAAGGTTACGAGAGCCCCCGGACATCCAGGACAACAATGGGTCATATCCACTCTTCTCGAGAATATTCTTTCAAATCGATCTCCGCGTCCTGCCAGAATAAGAGACTCACCGCTACCGAGGGGCAATAAAGGATGGAACTATTCCTAAAAACATGGGGTTATGAGTTTTCTCATATGATTAGCTGTCTCTGGAATCGAGTGAATGGCCAATCTCCAGCTTTCAGACTGAACTGCCTGAGATTACAAAGGATGGCGAGGATCTGTCAATGCTAAATCAATAAGATGAATTATATAGCCAATTCAAATCATTAGGATGCCAAACCTATAGAGTCTGAAGGAGGCTGTGCATGTCTTTTCTACTAAACTAAGTGAGATTGTTAGTGGATAGCTTGTCCGGTTCGAAGAGTCTTTAGAATTAGTAATCCAAGCTGTATACTATACCTATTCTATTGTTGGATCAGCTTGTCTTGGTCCTAGAGTGCGCATGTAGAAAAAGAGCGGGTAAGGTTCTCTTCTCATATTGAATTACTTCATCGGATTTTAATGCTAAGGTTCTCTTCTCATATTGAATTACTTCTTTAGTGCTAAGGAAGAACAACCGTATTGACTTTGCACATGAGGTGGCTAGGTAACATAATGGAAATGTATTGGACTGCAAATCCTGGAATGACGGTTCGACCCCGTCCTTGGCCTCGGGGAGCAGTACGGAACTTTCATTAATCAAATGGAAGATCAACAAAGAAGGTTACTGTTACTTTAAAATCCACACAACATTCTGGAACCTCCAAACCAAAAGAAATGCAACATGAGGTTTAGACGCTTCACAATAGAGAATTCGGTAAGGGTCGTCGATGTCCTGTGCCGCTTGTTGAACTCAAATCTACTTTGTTGACCTTCAATCCATCTGCCAGCTCATAACAAAATGTTATCAATCAGGGCTGACACAACCGAATTGGAATGGAATTGGTCTCAGATCTCGCTCACGAAGAGTCTTCTCTATCAACCAACATATATAGTAAAGTACAGAGTCTTCAGTTCAGACAGAGTTCACTTTATATTAACTTGAGAGAACCTCAACAATGCTTACCTTCTCTTAGTGCTGGCTTTGCTGCTTGCTTACTCCATCAGGGGATGCATCTCATTGAATGTTTTCAGCATCTCTGAAGCCGGACTCCCCTTTCTTTACACTGAGCTGAGTTAATCCTCCCTGAAGCCTGTTGGACAGTGAAAGCAAAGTACCACTCCGTCGTCTAGTCTACTTTGCTCAAAGCAGAGATGGTCTCGTTTTGGCTCGAGTGTAAGTTCCAAGGAAGAAGGGGTAAGCGATGCATAGGGTGGTATTTCCTATAGCGAGGATCAGATTAAAGAGCCTACTGGTTTGATGCTCGTATTCAATCAAGGTCGACATTCTAACTCACAATCGTTCTTGTTCATTCTCCTTCTCTATATAGTGATTTCATAAAGAAAGTGTCGCACGAGGGATATAAATATAACATAAAGGTTGTGAAGTGGATGCTGAGATGCATTAGGGTCTTTTTCATAAACTACGGAACGAAGCCCAACATTTTCATACGCTCAGGTACGATCAACTACTCTGGATTGAGACTACACTCCGTTTATGAAATAGCTTACGAGTCGAGCCTGACTTCGTTTGTCAACCGATGCTCCTCAAGCTCACCGACTAACTTGGTTCTAGTCTTGTGACTGGCAAATCCATCAATTCTTGGATTGGTTGCGTTGCTTATGAGAGAGCTGCTCTTCCGACTGCTCGTATTCATTCATCCCTTCCGATCAATCAGTACAAGAAGAGATGGGGCAGCATTCACTAGTCCGGTATTCGAACCTGAGAAACCCTTATCAAACCGGATACCAATACTCTGTTGTGAAAGGTACAGTGACGATTATGGTGGTCCCATAGCAACAAACAAAAGTCTTATCGATATAATTGAGGGGTCTGGCTTCTTTACTCGGTTCCTCTTCTCTGAGGGAGGACATCATTCACTTGTATCTGGTGTAATGCATACTTATCGGCTTATGAGAGAGCTGCTCTTGTCGGATGTCAACCTCAACAAGGGAATTCTAGCTGGGACATTAGCTAGTTGTGCTAACAAATCAGAAGCTCATCTCACGGGCAAGGCTAATGCTTTCTTCACCGTAGGGTGGGTTTACATTCTATACCGTCTTCTCGGGAAATTCTTTATTGAGGTGGTAATCAAGCCCGGAGTTCTACATCATTGACATTACACTAGGGTCGGTCTCTCTTCCGAATCAGACTTTGAATGGAAGCCAAAAGACGGATGGTTACCATGTTCCAGGACTGTACAAGTGACATAGGCAAGCAATGTCATCTCTGGGTTATTGCTGTGCCCCCGGACTCTGCCGCTTTCAGGTTAAGTACTAGGATCACTATTCTTTATAGGAGGAGATGCCGTACCCTCTGGACTACCAGTAGTGTGTTTCGGTTGTTGAATCGAGTGCAAGTTAGGTTGTCTTGGCTGCAAGCGGAACGTCGGCGCTTTCTTTCGGTGAGTAGTTGTGTTGACCATGCACTCTCGCGTCATGTAATATCGTGTATGGATGGTGACCTCAATGCTAATCGAATGGTTATCAACGAATGAAGGCTATGATCCCGGATGGTCTTATGCTGTCAACAAGCCCTAATAGAAGAATAGATAGGCAAAGCAGGCAATAGCAGTCTGTTCTCGCCTATCGATGAGAGATAAGAGTGGTGTACAAACATTTGAAACTGAATTGCTCCTTTCAATATTATTGTTATTGATAGTGGTATTCTCCGCCCCTGACAAATAACTAGAAGGAGAAGAGAAAAGAGGGAGTCGAGAGGGAATAAAGAAAGGATATACAAGTATACATAGAAGACGGAATCGAAGAATGAGTACGATAGAGACAATGAGACAAAGCCAAGAGGGTAGGAGATCACTTAGACAATTTCTTTTTAGTACCGGGAAGTCTGCTGGTAGGAATTACGGTCGTATTACTGTTTTTCACCGAGGGGGTGGATCGAAGCGATTGCAGCATTGATCGGAAACGAAGCACTTCTTCTATGGGCATTGTCGAAAGGATCGAATCTGACCCTAATCGTTCTTCTCGGATCGCTCCAGTACGATGGATATGGATCGAGGGGTTGCCCTGCTGCCAGAGGACGAAATGCAACACCACGATAGAGCTCCGCGTAAGATCCTCGCACTTATTCCCACGACCGGCCTCTTTTCCTCGTTCTATTCCCTTCTTCCCGGTAAGGTGGATCAAAGAATGAAGTTGAAGGTAGCTTGCTGCTTTACTGGACTGATGGCTGCTTATGTAATGGTCGGCCTTCCTCCCAGAATGCCTCCTTGTTGGTCGAACCCCTTACCTAGTAAGAGTCAGGGCGCAGGAAGACAAACTTGCGCGAAGGACGTTTTCTTATCTTCCTTATCCTCATCGGCAACGGTAGAGACTGCATCCCTTTCCTTCGGTCGCTCTTTCGGTTTACCCAGTCTTATCACAGGGGAAAAGACCGCTTTCTTCGCTCCGCGAATGAGAGAGAAACTCCGAGTCAAAAACAAGTTCTCTCTTCTTTGCGAGGTCCGAAAGTGGAGAACGAGCATCATCTTCTGGGCACACATCGGATGAAACGAAAAGCGATTACTTGGTGTTTCAGGCATAGCAGTTTGAGACGGCAAGAGACTTTATGTTTGCTTTGCTTGTTGGAAGAACTGATGAGCATAACGAATCGAAGCCAAAGACGGAGCCAAGGTAGCTTGCCTGCCAAGGGAAGAAAAAAGAGAGGCGAGCCGAAGGATGGACCCCAAGAAGTCGATCGTGCACCTGTCGTGTGACCCGTTGGTCCTACTAAGCAATGTCTTGCGCGAAGCGACCTCGAAACCTCATTCTTCTCCGGTCATCAAATGGAACTTCGATCGGATGCGGGTCAAACTCCCGCCAATGGCTGAGAGATGTCCAGAGCGGATTATGGGCCTTGACGAATGGACTACGTTAGAAGAGCAAAAGGCCAAGCGGGGATGATGAACCCATGGTGAATGAGTGTAAGCTTCGTTGCCCGAAGAACACGATTGGTGCTGACCACACTCGGTGCTTACCGTATACGCATAGGCCTGGCGGTGACAATTGAGAGGTTGTCATGTCTCACCACCTTGAGATCATTCCTAGTCACACGGGAAGAGAGGTCAAATGGCAAACAAGGCCAGACGCCCGTTTGGCTCCTAGCGGAGTATAGCTCACATCCAAACATCTGATTGGGGAACGGGGCAACGCCCATGCCATTCAGGCGGAAAGGGAAGGCCTGCCATGGTCTTCCGATAATGGGTGCAGGATTCTTCGAAAAGGCTGGCTGACTCGGAGACCTGGGACCTTACAATGTGGGGGAGCTCGAACGAAGACCTTGTCTTGTTTTTGGTCTTCTCTCTGGGGGGTAGTGGTGCCTTATCTTCGATACTCTAGCTAGCTAATCGCTTCTTTCATCCCTATCCTTCTGCTTTGATTAAGTGGACTTCATTCATAGTCAGTCGGCATTATAACGAAAAGCGACTTGTGTTGTCTACGAAGCTTTTCTCCTCTCCTCTCCATTGTAGTCCGTAATGAATCTTTGCTTGATGAACAGAATGCCTAATGTAATGATCCATCGAAGCCTAGGCTCCATATTATCACTTCTTTTGTATACTCGGGGTAAGGGAGAAGCATTCAGTCCGACCGTTGGGTACTTCAGTCTGGAAGATCTTCCGAGATTCTCACAATCTATGCGAGGAGACTCTGAACTCAACTCAACTAATCGATTACGCACCCGAGTCAAAAGGACCAGTTACTCTTTAGGTCTTGTTCCGGTTGATGGATTCACTCTCGAATTGGCCTGTGGCTCATGAGTTTGTCATTAATTTTTGAATGTAAATAAGCTTTCAAAAACAAAGTGAAGTCGGAGTCTCGGAGCTGGAATGAATGTACTAACGTGTAGACTAGGCGATCTAAGGAACAGAGTCTTCAACGAAGTAAGAAGCGAAGTCAGCTTGACTCTGACTCAGTCAAGTAACGAAGCTCTTTCTCTAATAGCCTATGAGAAAGTTATTAAGTATTGTTAATTTATAAATTGCAAGTGTTCTTTAAATCACGGATAAAGGCTTCAACAAGTTCTTAGGAAGAGCCGTAAGAGGCAGCTCACGTACGGTTCGGGATCCGAGCCCAACTCAAATCAGGGGATTAGGTCAACACTTATCTAATAGCCAGTCAATTGGAAGCGGGCAAGATGGTGATGAATTGGTCGAAACCAGAGACTTATTGCGGCATACTCATTCCTAATTAATCGAACCGGAGGAGATACCACCAACACAGACAGCGAAGAAAGGCAGAACACGAGTGGAATCAAGGGCGAGTCAAGCTCTGGGGTTGTGTTTGTTCCTTGCCACGCCTGCACACTCTAGATACGAGATGATTATATTGATTAGGAGAAAGTATCAAATAGATAATTTTGCATTAGCCGATAGACGTGCCGGCAGTGATCTTGAATGTCCAGTGTGCAGCTCATTTCCGAAAGAAGTTAATGCCGATCAATTCATGGAACTTTATGCTTGTAAGTAAGTAAGTAAGAATGAACCCTTCACTTATTTTATTCTTATCTCTGACTTAGCAACCTGAATGCAACCCGTCTTTATAGCAGACATGCAACAAGTCATGCGTCTTTTCACAACAAGACTTATACGAATAATGGATTATGCTTTACTCTTCAGTGTGTGGTTTAAGGTCGTAGGCCCGGAACTTCAATTATACTATAGGCAAAGGTGAATAATCAAGTCCATTCTGTCCAGGTGCATGACTAACCAATGTTCAGACACATCTTGTGAACGAGTGGCTAATAACTAATAAGCTTAAGCTTATGGAATATCCGGCTAGTACAATAGGAGGTTTCCCTCCTCCTCATACACATCTGGTCATTCTTTTCCGGGATGAGGAGACTGATAATGCTTGCTTCTCTTTAGTGGTTGACAGTCGAGATAACCTGCATATTGTCTAACTCAAACGAAGCCTATCTGTCCAAGAGAAGAGAATGGCCGGCCCGGTAGAGAGTGTAGTGTCTTTCTCCCATATGCATCGTTTCCCGTTTGTTTCGTTGGTCAACAACCAACTCACTCGCTCGTTTCTTCCTCTTCCGATCTTCTCTCTAGTTACCAAACTCCGACAGGACTCAACTCCTTATCTTATGAGGGAATTCAATGTGTTTAATGTGCGCCCCAAAGAAAAGACATGTTTACTCTCTATTTTCATTATTCTATTATATCTATCTCTATTTGTGCATTAAGTTCGAAGAAGATCTTCATATATAATGAAGAAATGATAGTAGCTCGTTGTTTTATAGGCTTTCTCATATTCAGTCGGAAGAGTTTAGGTAAGACTTTCAAAGTGACTCTCGACGGGAGAATACAGGCTATTCAGGAAGAATCGCAGCAATTCCCCAATCCTAACGAAGTCGTTCCTCCGGAATCCAATGAACAACGATTACTTAGGATCAGTTTGCGAATTTGTGGAACCGTAGTCGAATCATTACCAATGGCACGCTGTGCGCCTAAGTGCGAAAAGACAGTGCAAGCTTTGTTATGCCGAAACCTAAATGTTCAGTCAGCAACACTTCCAAATGCCACTTCTTCCCATCGCATCCGTTTTCAGTACGATCTAGCGATAAAGTTTCACTTCGGAATACGTGAATATGTCCCCGCGTGTTGGCGGCCAGGAGAACCAGTCGACTTAATTCGAGAGGGCTTGGTGGTCTTAAGAAGGGTTCGGGTAATATCTTCATAATCAATATAATTGAATTCATGCTAACAGAAGAGCGGATCCAATACCAAGACGAATTACCTTACCTGGAAGAAGTCAATGGAAATTAGTGAGGTGCCACATCAATTCAATCCCCGAAAAAGGTCTTCCTAATGTGAGAAGTTACCAAGCCGGTCAAGAAAGGCATCAAGTCACGATGGCTTATGGGATTGGGGTTTAACCAGAAGTTACTAGGACTAGGCTTATGTATAACCCCTTAGTAATCAAAGAAACGAAAGACGGTTTTGCCCTTCAACCGGGAACAGAGTCAATCATGTTGGCCCTCTTGTCCGTTAGTGATTCCTCGTATGTGTAACGGGTGTAATACCGTCTCATCTCTTTCTCACTCTTTCTTAAGCAGATAGGAGCTGTTCGCAGAATGACCGAAGAATGAAGAATCCTGAGTGAAAGAAATACCACGGCTTCTCTCTTTTTCTTTCAACCAAATCATCACGTAGTAAATCAACAAAGCTAACTAAAGTGCTCTCTTTCCTTCAAGTTGACCTACGGTACCAGAGTGAATGATACTTACAGACGTAAGGCTTGAGCTAGTACACGAAAGTGCATACTGTCTCTACTATCGATAACTGCATTGCACGATGGATGTGATGAAGTAGAAGTACCATTATCCCGGCAATAACAAACAATAATGAGCCGCCAAGAAGCTAGTATTTGCAGTGAATCCAATCCCCCTGTTAAGTAGTCATGCATTACGACGATAGGAACTACCAATTCTCTGGCAACAAATAAAGATCTTTTGATCGCATGTGCCCGCAATAGAGTAATTAAGATTCAAGGAATGCCCCTTGGTTTATTTCGGCTTTATAAAGAGCTTCTGCACAATAATATGAAAGAAGAAACGGTCTCTCCAACAACGCGCATAAATGGTTGGGAATTCACGTTAATCATCTTTGGTAAAATCAAGTCCAACGCGGAGACACTCAGAAAGCTCTACCGTAATTATTAGCGGATAATCCCAATTTAGGTTAAATGGTACAGCCAGACTTGTTCACTTTCTCTCAACTTGGATGCCGTGAGCCTTGTCAAGTTTAGTTTGAGGATAGGCAGGGGATTCGCAAATACTCCAAACGTAGAGCCATGAAACCAATTCCCACAATGGAAGGAAGGAAACATGTTAGTATAAAGTATACAGAAGAACCTTCTTCAAAACGGTCTAAGGGATAAGCCGACAGAAGCACAATTCGATTGATTTTCTTCTCCATCAACAGGCTCGTCGATGATAGCCATCCCTTTGTAAGTAACGATCAAGACTGGCCCATCGGTCACACAGTTAGTTGTCCATGTACCAGGACGGACGGACAGGAGGAAGATTCATCAGCTACCGCGGCCTGCTTCTTCGGGCGGAACTCCAGTTGAGTAGTTACTCGTAATGCCCAACAAGATCTCAGTATCATAGTCAGGAGTATAAGAAGTGTATCAGTCCGAGTGTTCTTCTGAGAGTCTAAGTTCACTCGGAGGCAGCAAATTCAATGTTACTCTCTGTATACGCTCCGAGAGTCTCCTATGCCGGAATAATCGAGTCAGCTTATGCGCTTATCCTCCGTGATTGACTAAGAGAGTGTCCGCTATTTCATCTGCTTTGTCTCTGTCGGCATAACACTGCTTATAGTGAGTGGTAGTCTACTTAATAACTTCCCTAAACAGAGAATTCGGACCATGATTAGACTTATCTTCGAGCGGGCGGACCAGTCTCAATTACCTTGCAAAGCGATAGCGCCACCAGGTCAATAGTGTTCTCAAGTGTATCAATAAAGAGCGCTCTCTTTCATCAGTCAAGTAATGACAGCTTTTGATGAGGTAACAGAAGACAATGCCTTTCTGATTCTGATTCTGATTCCCTTACGGAGGTAGGATTCCGATCTTTGCAAGCAAAGCTGAAGATGAGAACGGAGTGGTTAAGAAGCCCATACAGAGTGGATCCTGGCAATGATGCACATCAAAGAGTGACTACGGGTGGGTTGTTCAGTCGGGAGTCAGAGGGCCAATAGTAGCTACAGGGTATATGATTTTCTTTCTATTCTCACAGGTGTTACCAAGAAAAGGAACTGAGACGAACTGGTACTTCTTAAGTTTCTAACAGCCACAAGAGAACCACTACGGTCGAGTCGAGTCGAGAGATGATTCAGCCGGCCAGAGAACAAGGTCAAGAAGCGCTCTAAGGTGTTCCAGTCATTATTCTCTACTACCAACCCTCGGCCACAACAATGCTCAATAGCATCTCGATCAGCTTGAGTGAGGCCCCGTCATGCTTATCTATCACTGACAACACACCCAACTATTTGAGCTAGTGTCGTCTGGCCGGTCTCTCTAGTATGGCATGCCGAAGAGGTTCACGTCTCTTACGATACGGGGGTACGAGTCAAGTCAACTGCATCGCCGGCAACCTTCATCAAAAGCGTACATTGTTTCTCCGGCCTATAGGATATGAATGGAGTATTATCCCTCAGAGTCACAGGCATTTCGAAACCGAGGACTGCTGTGATTGAGATTGATAACGAATGAATCTTAATTCATGAGGAATACCTTAAGACAGAAAGCAAGGGGTCTCGATCCAACTCTCCCGATAATCTCATTCAATTTCTCATATGGGCTCTATTCTCTGAGCGAGCAGCCACGTGCTTCGCGAGATCTCTTCAATGTTTTCCACGATCACTTCTGCTGTTATGAAATTCAAAGGGAGTAGGAGTCGAGAGTGAAGGAGCCCATGGGAATGGGATACGAACGGAGCGAACGCGCTCTTTTCTGTCTCTTCCGATAGTGGAAGTGGAACACTGCTGTGGGACTATCGAAAAGCTGAAGCTCATCGATGATCGCTTGAGGACGACTGCTGGAGCAGACAGGTTTGAGTCCGTACTCGTACTCTTTGTTGGGCCTACGCGTGGGGCCAGGCTATTGTTAAATAGCCAAACACCTAGAGGACTGATTAAGATAGTCCTTCTTAACTAACCCGAAAGTGAAGCTATAAAGATTCTTAACCATATCAAATAGGGTAGTGACCCGAGAGGACTACTGGGTCCACGAGGAGTAGTATAAGAAAGGTATGAGTCACACGCTCTTCCCGTTAGGCTTTACCGCTTAAGTAAGCTCGGATGAATAGGACTTCATTGCCCAGTCGTCGAACAGGCAAACAGCTTGGCTTGTTGAGCTTTCAGGTTCGCGGGTTGGATATGGAACAATCCAACACTTCCACTTGTGATGAGTAAGTCGATCGCATACTGTGAATGAAGTACGCATTCGTTCTCTTTCGCCGAAGCTCCTATTCTATAAGAAAGACCTGATTAGAGAGAAGGTGGCCTTAGTCCTATCAAGTCATTCCACTCTTGTGATCCCAGTAGTTTAGTTAAAGAGTCATTCAATATACCCTTTGGCCAGTCTTACTTAACAAGACTCATCGTCCGGGTGCTGCTCATTGGTGATAACAAGGGAGGAAGAAGCAAGGCCATGAGCACGCTCCGAAAGTGAGACCGGACTCAAGACAGAATCCTGACGAGTCGATCGGTGATGGCCAGAATATCCCGGCGCTCTGCCGATGATTGTGGAATGTCGGGTGCTGGTTCACAGGAGCTTATTCGGCCCCTTCTGACCTCATCGAATGCCCCGGCCTCATCAATACCTAACCGAGTTCATGCTTGAAAGCCAGAGCCTAGTCTTCTTCCCACTGACCAATAAGATAAGACGAACACTACCTGGAGTCCAACAGATATGGTTCCGAAGGTCGAACAACTTCTATTGAATGCCCTGCTAACTAATAAGTGATCTACAGTAGCTCCTCAGGTGATGAGAAAGGATCTCTTCGGTAAAGACTATCCCCTATTGTGAAAAGAGAGGATTCGGTGTCAAGGATTATATTAGCATCCCATTCTCAACCAACAGAATGATAAGTGCATCATCTCCTCTCTTCAGAAGTCAAAGCTAAGATCAAATTCGGGTTGATACGAGACTCTCAATAACTAGTCTTATCCTTTCTCATCCTTTGATATGGGAGATTAGGTCCTATAGCGGAGCAAAGCAGACTTCGGTCAAACAATATGATTGGTTGTTCTGCTTGAACTGGAACCAGTGGAAAGATGCAACGAGTCACAACCTCTTCCCGAGCCGTGCAAAGACGGAAGAAGATCCTGCATTCGTAAGGGTATATAAAGTTAAGGGTTTGGTTGTGAATTTTGAAGAAAGAGGAAACGATAAGCGCGAAAAAGGTTCAAATTAGTTCAGAGCTAGTCCATTCGGATTTCTCCTGTCTTCCTCACATGAGCATTCTCACTGGGCATTTAGCGCCTACCTATCTCTTCTTTTGTTTTCCGTACTCCGCTTCTTAGTCCTCTGGGTTGAATACTCCACTTCTGCAATTATGAACTCACGGAACTCTCTTAATTCCAACGCAACTGATCCTTTTGGAGCTGACGTAACAAACTACGCGAGCCCCCCAACGAAGCCAACAAAAATCCTATCCGAATAAGAAAAAGAAAAGGCAGTTTCATTATGGTGCAGCCTGTTATGTAACTTCCAGTTCCAATCGAAGCATATAGATCCGTAAATGGATTTGTATGTATAGCCACTTCAGTCGTGCTCGTTGTTTCTTGAAAGTATCTGTTTTCTGGGAACATGGTCAACAGGAAATTATTCGTTGAGCGAGTCTTCCACCGATGCAGAAAATGCTCCAACTTTCCATTATCAGATGAGGCCGGAAAGTTTCTTGGCAACAGGTCACGAAGTGATTCATCATGCTCAAACATGAACCGATCGTTCGTTAGGGACGGTTTATAGATCATCAAATTACCACAAATGGAATGAGAAGTGGGTCCATGTAAATGATCGAGACCTCGCAAACAACAACGCTCCTTCCCCATATGGAGTTCGGAACCCAAAGGCAATCGTTGAGTGAACTGTATCTTCTTTGTGTTAGTTGACCTAAGCCGCATTACTTGGGGCTCGGCCTCCGGAACCGTACGTGGACGAGTTTCATACAGCTCGGGCCGAATACCGGGTTGTTTAGTTCGAAGAGATGGGGAGAGCCGGTAAAGGGTCGCTTGCTTCTTCACAAGCTTATTTATACCCAAAAACTAAACCGATCTCTAGCGCTTCGCGTTCTTTCTATTCCCATTTCGGGATAGGCGGAAAATCTTAGATCTAGTCGTCTGAAGGCTCGGACCACCAGAGAGACCTCGTGGACCATATTCTGTCGGCTCTTTTCTTTAGTTACGCTGCGCCCCGGCCCCGAGTCCCCACGTCCGCTCATTTGCTTCTCCGCAACCCCCGAAGTTGGCAAAGCCAACACAACATTAACATTAGTAGGGCCGTAGTACCCTTCAGTATTCTATGCCCCGGCCCGGGTGGCTGTTTGGGAAGCCCGTTCCCACCGCGCTCACGGCCCGGCTTACAGCGGTAGTGGTAATTTGATCCCGTTCCCTGGTAAAGACTTGGTTGGATGCGGGATCTACTCACGAGGAGGAGCGGTACGGACGGATGATATCACGACCTCTCTTTTCGTACCGCTAGGAGGGATGCTTAACGCCACTTCGCCAACTGGCGTTACCTGCGCGTGTCTCTCAGTGTGGTCAGCCACTGGGTGTTTCCGAGTCTAGCAAGCTTACACCCATTCGCCTTAGTTCATCCAAAGTTATACCCTTATGCACGAATGAATTATTGGAATAAGCCATCTTCCTATCAAGGTTAAGGAGTCAACTGAGCATCTCAGCCATTGGCGGGATTGGAATACCCGATCGAATCAGAGTTCACGCCGCCCTGAACACAAACTAGGAGGCGTGGGCCACAGGTCGCACCGGGTCGCACGACAGAAGAACACCCAACATACAGATGCACACTCCTCCATGTGACATATTCATTTTCATTGGAGCTTTGTAGTAGTCGTGACCAACAGCCAGCTGTCGGCTCTTTGTCGGTAGGGTAAAAAAGGCGAGAGCTTCAAGCCCGATTTCTGGCACACCCCCCAAACAACCCGAAGGGACGGGGAAAGCTACAGGCCCTTCGACCCTTTCTAAATGGGGTCCGGAGCACCTCATCTTGTCATTTCGTCGTTGCTCATTCCCGTTTTTCCGAAGTGTTTCTTTTTTACGCCGAATCCGACGCTCACGCTTCGCTGACCTATCATCGCGTGGTAAAGAGAGAGTACGAAAGAAGAGTAAACAGAGCACACCGCATAAAGATTCGAAAAAATATCCTCCCTTGGTGGATTCGATAAGAAGGAAATGAAGAACAGGAACGAAACGAAATGAGGCGTTTCTAGCTCGAGTTTCGGATGAGCTTCCAATTAGGTCTGGGACTGGTAATAGAATAGGGCGGTTTACTTTGACCAAGACTCCACTTTTTTCTCCATCCATGGAGCGTATGAATTTCCTGTAATGTAGAGAGACCAAAAGAGGGAATGAAGGAATAGGAATAGGAATTATAGTCCCATTGGAAGAAGGGGCACCTGTGGGAACATCTCTACTGACGAACCATTTCAATAGTAAGGGCGCTGCCGTGCCACGAGGAACGACCATAGAAGTAATGAAAAAGCAAAAGTTCTGTAGTTGGACCATCTATCCGTTCGAGTTTCGCTTAAGATGATCCCATAAAGAAAGTGTTCGCAACGCATACCGAAAGGATCTCTATTCTATGAATCGGACCATGAATGACTAGTTCGAACACCAGTAAGAGAAGAATGGTAGTCGCTTACTGAAGCTTTTGAAAAGTTTAAAGAATAGATCATCAAAATCGAAGACACAATTATCTGAGTCTATGCGCGGAAAGCCACACTTCATTTCGTTAGACCAAGTCGGACAACTTAGAGGGTCTAACAACTGCCTATCTTCAAATTAACACACACCATCTGTTAGGCCACATGAAGTAAATATCGAGTCGAGTTTGGCATTCTTCTCTACTCTATCTTCAGGCCAGTCCCGGAATATTCTATCTAGCCGTAGTACGTAAATGTCAACTCTTTCGAAGACCCCGAAAGGATCGTTTTGTCTTTACCTCCTTCCTCTTCTCCTGTATAAGTTCGTATGCTAGAGCTTCTTATTCTGTGGCTTGCCCCGTGCTAAGGAAGTGAAAGAGCAAAGTAGGGGTCGGGATATCCTAATTAAATGGGTTTTTCTTTTTACCTGGCTCAGAAGCGCGTATTTAAGGATTAATGTCTTGATCCTCTGAGACCGAATGATCTAAAGATCGCTGCGGTGCGCCATCGAATTGGAATGTCCTCTCAACTTGTTGGTGTATTTCCGTGTGTGGTTAAATACCCGGAGTCTTCTGTCTATAGTAGTTAAGCCAAAAGACTTTATTGAATTGATTAAGCAAAACAAAAGAAAGAAGGGAGATAGACTTAATTAAACGAGCGAGCCCACTTCATCCGGGGAACTCTGCACGGGTCTCCTTTTTCAGAAACTATTAAATTAGTCGTGTCTTCTATAGGCTGTCTTGGCGAAGCAAGGTTATCAGCGCTAAGGTGAAAATGGATAAGACGACTAAGAACCCCCTTCGGATGTTTACGCTGGTCCTAAAGAAAAGAGCTAAGACTGATGAAATAAAGCGATTCATTAACCTCCGAGTAGCTTGGATAGAAAATCACATCTCGTGGTCTTCTTTATTGTTCTTGTTCACTTTCGTTCAGTTAATCGGGGAAAGGATAATTGGACGAGAGTGCAGATTTGCTAGGTAATATCGGGGTACACAAAGAGTACATTAAAACAGATTGCTTGGTCGCTATTCGAATGGTCCATATTCCGTACGTTAAGAGCAGAGTCCAAACCAATTTAATTAAGCCATTATAAGTAAAGTCATTGAATTCATTGGCAAAGCTCTCAGTCGGTCCAGTGCTGCATAGATCGTCCCGAGTGAGGTTCCCATGATGACATCGTCCTATCCTGTCTGAACATCTAAAGCTATCATTTTGAGCTAGACCGGAAAGAGATGCCGAGTAGGTAGTATCGGACTGTAGGCTGTGATAATGAGGTAAAGGTCTCGTGTAGACTGGACGTAATTCAAAGTAAAGAGGCCGGCATTCACATGAAAGAGTGACTACGGGTTGTTCGATTACACGTTTTATATGGGCTCAGCTTGCTACACACCGTGCGAAGAATGGGTTGATAGTGAAAATGGGAGATCCGGTCCCACAAACAACTTCTGCATGTACGCCGGAAAGGGCCTGTCATATGATATTATTTACGGCCCGTTGTGGAAACCAATCAAGCCTTAAGACAGATAGCCATTCTTCATTCTTTAGTCAAAAACGAGATTAACCTTACCACTCGCAGTCTGAGATATCATAAAACCTGACCTTTCTGAGTCGCTTACTTTAGATATTCAACCATGCATGATAAAGAATTTCTTATCCTTTCTTCATTCAGCCTTCAATTCTTAAATAAAGCTTGTGTTATTCCCCGAGCAACCCTTCTCTGAGCCAACAGCCCGATCTTCGATTGATTATAGAAAGTCCACGCACACAACCAACGAGAGCGAAGTCATGCGAACTCTCATCATTTGTTCCGGGCCTACCTCTCAAATTGATTTATCATTATCATCGCGGGAGACTTGAAATCAATAATATCCGCAGATGGAAAGCGAATCGAAGTTGCTTGCGCGCTTCTTTGCTCTGTTCTCATCTGACTTTATCCCCAGGACCCGATGCTTTGTCTCTTGTTGCTTCGGCGTATGCACTTTGTCTAGTAACCTATTCTCTTCCTTAAGTCTCAACCGATGAAGTAGTCTGGTCTCCCTGTGCATCATCAGATAGGGTCCCCAGAGCGAATGAGTTAAATAAAGAAGTTCTGGTCGGGCAACGATTGGAGGTTGAAGGATCGTATCGAAGACCGATACCGAAGGGATCCAAAAGAAAAGATGGAAGATAAGAAAGAGATGCTCTCTCGTTAATGAGTTAAAGAGGTCTACTAATTAATATCTTTGAGAATGAGGGAAACCATACTACACAGGGGAGAGATGATCCTGCCAAGGGAAGAGAGTCAGACTGTCCATAGCGCCTATCCTCAATCCGAAGAACCGGCCTTATTTAGAACCATCCGATCCAACTCAATCTTTTATTTACACCGATGTATCGTACTCTCTAGTCGACCAGGTCATCAAGAAACTAAACCTTCGAAATCTTTCCGAAGAACAAGAACAAGGAAGGCGCGCTACAACACTTCAGTCAGCTCTGAGAAACTAGGCTCGCTAGCGCAAGGGCTTATCTGATATGAGGCCAAGTCAAGGTCTCGCTTTCTACTTTATAGTCGTCTGGCATTCCTACGTACGTGATCCTTCCCCTACTTATACTTAATATGAAGAATCAAAAGGTGACCTTTGGTTGTCGTGACGCGTTACTCTCTTTTCTTTGTCGTAGAGGTTGATGGATTCACTCGAATTGGCCTGTGGCTCATGAGTTTGTCAAAAGGAGGTTGCGGGGGTTCCATTGAATTGCTTAGTACACCTTCGGTGCTGGTAAGGTCGGGACCGTGTCCGTCTCTGGTTTCGGCCGAATCTGAGCTGAGATTGACCAGCCAGCAGGGTTGGTTTGACTATTCCATTGATATTGAAAAGCTGGCTGCGCGAGTCACCAGTTTCTTATCGGCTCCGCTGGACGACACGGCATTCTCGTTCAAATAGCCCGTACTTGTGATGGTTCCAAAGGTCCATAAGGAGATCCCAATAACCACTCACTTAGGTCGACGTTGCCACGATAGAGGTCTATGGAAGCGGGCTTTCCCGGTTTTTTCGTAGGGTCTTATAACACATATTCAGTCGTAATGGCCACTCTGATTTGTTTTCGATCGGAGCATCAAGCAGCGCAACCCGGTTTTGTTACTTGACTAATCCCCGTGCTCGTCCAAGGAGGGAGTTTGCTTTGTTTACCCAACTCACTTGTGTTGATAACAAAGACCTGACATTAGTTTCGAATGAAGTGCGCTGAGACCCCTAATCAAATAATCAAATAAAAAGCTCGCGTGACAAAACAAGGAGAAAGAAAACGGCTGACTGAATTCTCTTATGATTTTATAAAGATAACTCTCGGTTTCAATATCTTATTAGGACTCTAACACTAAGGAACAACCAACGGCTTCCAGCTCAATACTTTTGCTTTGTTCTCTATCGTATCGTAAGATAGGCTATTCAATCAGGCGTATGGGCTGTTTTTCCATCAAATCGAAGATTTTCAGTTGACCCCTTCCTTGTTTCAGTCAGAATGAGTCCCCGGGACATTGGCTTCCGCCAACAGAACAGAATGGACTATCAAGATCGCATCCCGCGCATATTCGACATTATAGCCTGCAACTGATTCAGCTTCCGCTTCTGGGAGATCAAACGGAGCTCGATTCGTTTCTGCTAGACAAGAAATAAAGAACAGAACCAATACAGGGAACAAGGGAATACCGGACCAGATCTGCTTTTGCGCCATGACAATCTCACTCGAATTACGGGGACCTACACATATTAGGACAGTATACCCCCGGCCAGAACCACACGTGCAAGTTTCACTGCATGCGGCTCGTCCGCGCTTTCCTCCTCCCGCTGGACTGAAGGATAAAGTAAAGGCTTTCGTCGAGCATTGTCCGAGTGAAGAGGCTTAGTACTCGAAAGTACTTAACTAGGATCTTCCCGCATTTATTGAGATGGGGCTCCCAGGAAAGTCGGTTTACGTTGGCCCGGCATCCAGTGGATACTCATTGCTGTCTCTTGCCCAAGCTAAGGAAAAGGAAGAGAATATTGTGAGGTAACACTTCATTTGCGACTGGAGTGCAGTTATCATCAATGAGGCATATGGCTGCTTATAGCCATTCCCAAAAGTCCGAGCTGGGTAATCCACATGATGAGAGCCTTTCTGAAAGTCAAAGACAGACACTCAGGGGATCAGGAATCTCATCTTGAATTCTATATGATATCTGGAATCTCTACTGGATGTGAGTTGAGTTGAGTTATCGTTTAGTCTGACTTCATACTCGATAAGTGCCTATATAGGGGATCAGTCAGCTCGGCTTTCCTATTCAGCTTGTCCTATTTCCTATCTCAGATGAGAAGAATGTTCAAGGCCCCGCTTTCATCTATACCATGCACGACCCAAGGAAAGACAATACGATTTTTTCACAGCCCCTATTTATAGTATAGAGCAAACGCATCACCTACAGCCCTTATACTCTGCCGGTTCCTTCCACGAAATGACAAGCGGCATCGTCTGATCGAAAGTGGTTGCCCAGGTTTTTCTCTATCCCGGAGTACTCCTATGGCCGATCTGTCACCCAACTCGATGAACTTACACGAGAGAACCGAAAGCCCCGATGGAGAATGACCGGCTTAGTCAGTGATTCTCGCAGTTCAGATTCGGACAACACAAGGAAAGAAGGAAAGGGTTGGTGTTCTCTTGCCTCTTGGAGCTCATTCGGTTTCGTTAGGTGATCCCTTGCTCTCACGTTCGAGTGTTTACTCGTCGTTTAGGCCGGTGAGATTTCGGCTCATAGTCAACTCCGGGGTTATTCGCACCTGGATAGTACCATGACCCTTGTGGCCCCCTTGTGATCAGAATCAGAGAACCGAAACAGCCCTATGACCCAAAACAAATAAGGAGCCTTGCGACGAGACGCGGACATTCCCCATGCTGCGGTTCCGTGTGTTAGGGGAACATCCGAACGAGATTGCCTTGCGGATCATCCAAACGCGCTGCTCACAAGGCGCACAATAAGAATAAGACCAATAGATACTTCATAAGAGACCATTTGAGCTGCAGATCGTAATGCTCCTAGAAAGGCATATTTTGAATATAGAGGTTAAAGAGTTACCAACAATCAACGAGTTGATCAAATACCCTGATTTGGAACCGTACGAGCACGTCCTCTGTTGTCACCCCCGCGCTTACGGCTATAGACCCCAAGATCATCGTTCAAAGATCTCCTAGTTCTGTGGCGGAAAGTCGGTAGTGTCACGATCCTTTGATGAGTAGTTTTGTGACGTGAGAGGTTCGGTGCCGTCACTGGAGAACTGACTTAGGCCTTGACTTTGAATATTGTGAATCGGGATCCATCGCCAACCTCCACATATCAACTAGGTAGGACTTGGGAGTTTCGAACTGACCATCCCGAAGATTAAGAAGGAATATAGATACCAGGTCTAAATAAAGGTGCGGGATAAGAGGCTCGGGCAAGTGTGTTGGGGTCTAACACCCGGGGGGTCCCGTAGTACTACCGGTGCTTCGGGGGGAAGGTTCCGGCAATTGAACCGGAGGCGAGAAGGCGTTCCTCCCATCGCAAGAGTCTTGCGATTTCAATCAAGGCCCTAATAAGGACAACGAAAACGAAAAGAATTCTTTTCCGAGTCAACAACAAAGAAGAAACTGAGATTTAAAAGTCTTTTTAACTTGCGAAAAGACCAACGGATGAATGCAACGAATGTGACCCCAGAGAAGAGAGAGAGAGAAGCAACAATCTTTTCTTTGACCAATTGACTTCTTTATGGTAAGAATAAGGAATTTGGATTGGTGACAACTCAACGAAGAACCGGAACCCCTGAGTTTCGACAGAGTAAGTATTTCATAGAATGATGAGCACTGTAAACTCGAGAGAAGATAGTTGTGCAGGTAAGAAACTGTATCGGAATCCGGATGATAAGATCAAGAAGGCATTCCATCATTTCAGGTGACTGAAGGCATTATCACTTGGATGCAGACCAGAAAGAAAAGGCTTACCCGTGGGCTAGGAGAGTAGCCGCTTATTCACTCCTTCATCCCCGAGGAAATTGTATGGAGATATCAGGGCAGAAGCTCTTTTCAGGAGGGCATTCCACCACTTCCACTGATGATATGATTACCCATATGCTGCGGTTACCTCGTATATCAAAGAAGTAATGAAAGGGAAGCTGTTGCCCGTAGAGATATCAACGCATTCTAGGCACAGATCATTGGTCTTGGATGCATCGTGATTGTGCCGAGTCCATTCCTTTTTTCCTTTGCATATAAAGAGAGCCCTTCCCGCTGTCTGTCTGAATGTCAATGAATTGGTGAAACCAATGATATGCAGTCCGTGGGGTGGTAGGTACTATGGATCCTCTGACTCCTGACTCTGGTTGCCTTCCCTGGTCTCTATCGCCGGTGTTGCCTGTCGTGAGGTGTGCCCCGAGATCAGCGAGATGGGTTCTGTTGTCCACCTGCCGGTGGGGAATCCGCTCCATTCTCCCGTGCTGCCCTATAGGCACCTTTGTTAGGCTCGGGGAGTGTGACAACGTACACGCTTCATACTCAAGAGCAGAGTGCTGCGCATTCTCATATCAGTTCGGGGTTGGTGACCCGCTTATCCAAAGCATCTCGAAGCCCGGCTCGCAAGGCCCATCTCTCAAGTGAAAGAAAAGAGTTCTTACTCGATTGTGTGACATGCTATCTTTCCACTCTGTATTCCCAAGTCAATGGTGAGTCAGTGTTGTGGATCGGTCTCACTACAGACAGGTGCATAGTAGGCCGGCCGCCCTACCTAAACCAATCATCATATCGGTCCCTAAGCCCCATTGCTGGAAAGGCTCGGCTTCAAAACCGTACGTGGAGCTTCCGCCTCATACGGCTCCTATAGGGAGGTAGGCCCAGGTGCGGTTAAGGTTGTTGAACGATCAAATGTCTCTGACGGAAGTTTTCATCTGTCTATAATATAGAGAAGATATAGAATTGAAAAAAGATGATTGTCTGCGTTCAGTTCGTTTATAAAAGAATTTAATCCATGAGATTCCGCTGAAAAGCATAGCTCGCTAACAGGCTCTTCTACCTTGCTTTTGTTGGAATATGAAATGGTCACTTCTTATCATCTCTCGGTCATAGGGTGACTGACATTTCCATACATAAGATTCTTCGGGCATGAGATTATGGAGTCTCTTTGAATCTTTTCTTCAAGCTTTTGATCCAATATTTGGTTTGATGTTTTGAGCTCGACATATTCTATTCCCTATCCCACCGAGAGAGCTTGATCGAAATGTTCTCGAACGAGTCTTTCAGAGTCTCAGATTCACCGGGATGATTCTTAGGTGGAAGGTTAGAATACTGTTACTGTTCATTCTCGATACTTCCCTTGTGTCGATTTCTCTGTAAATGTCCAAAGTCGGAGCTCGATTCAGACTCTCACGGTGCCCTAAACACTCACGGATAGAGTCACTAGGCTATATCTTAAGAATAAGAACGCAAGGGATCAAATCTTTATTGTCTATTGATTTTGAGAAAAAGAACTATAGGTGAGTTCAGTAGGAGTGACAGGCAGACGCAAGAAGGGAATCGATTGAATGAATAGGGGTCTGTTTCTTCAAAACCTGTTAATGAAGTACTCTCTGCCCGTGGAATCTCTTCATCTTTAATGAAAGAAGCTCATTCCTTGTTGGGAAAATGCAGCATAGGCTTCCCTTCGGTCTTATCTTAATTAGTATTAGTGTGGTTGATTCTTTACTTTCTCTTTTAAGGACTTGCCTTCTATATCCCCCGGGCTCATAAGGATCGAGCGGTCTTCTTTATTTTATAGGTAATGCGAATATCTTAATTTGGTCTAGAGTCGTCCAAGTCGAAATCAGTGTCCACGAATTCCTTTGGCCCGCTTTTCTTTCTCTGTCGTCCCGGTCTTTCCCTTTTTTGACTAACTCTCTAGGCCCTCTCGCATTTAGTGAATCGCAATAGAAGAAATTGGAAACGATCTCTTGTTGACTTTTGCGGTCTGCCCATTCCATCGGGATAAGGCCTCCTCTTTTTCGAGAGTCTCAAAGCCTGTTCCCAATATCTGATGTAGGAAGAGTTCATCTCTTCGATCTCCGGGGTGAAGGAAAGCTAAGCCAGATCGCTATTCCTTGGATGAGAGTCTTGTTTTCTTTATAATTTGATTATGAGTAAAGCAAGAAAATGGATGCCTTACCTATGAGCTCAAGATAGCATTTACTTAACTTAATAGGAAAATATCGACCCTTACACAAGAGAGCTTCGCCTTCCCTGATGATTGTTTCCAGTCGTAGCTCAACTCAAAGACTTGTGAAAGAGCTTGGAGGTTCTCTCGAGATCTCTTAGAGTATGAGTAAGAAACCTATATCTTGTATGCTCATGGTTCTTCTTTATGGATTGATCTTCATGCTCGTTTCCAAGAATTCTCGTTTTTCCTTAGCTGCTTGGCCTGTAGTAGGTCTCTGGTTCACTTAGGTATTAGCACGATGGCTTTCAACCAATCTGTACTGTAGTTGATAGTCAGGGTCTCGTTAATTAATATAAAACCTGGTGGGCTGATATTATTAACCGCGCTAACCTTGGTATGGAAGTTATGCACGAGCGTAATATGATCAAACTTATCGGACCTAGCTGCCTTTGTAAGCTCCATCTCATGATATAAGATCTTGGGAGAGTGTATACGAGTTTTTTTAGTACTTCCTCTCACTCTCTGTTGTTCACTTGAGAGAGATAGAACCAACCTCGAATCATTACATCCTTGCTATTTCATAAGATGTACAAACGGGACACGGCTGAGACATGTTGTTGGTTGTCGTCGTCCTCTAATCAGTGTCGAAAGCATATCAAAGTAAACTGTTAACTAACCCCACCCCTTATTTCTCTTATAAGGTACCTTTAATTCTCTTTGGCCTATTGAATAACTTCATTTCATTTTCTATGGTATAATATTGTAGTAGACTGGCATTGAACAGATTTCTCTCTTATGGTATTTCCATTTGTGCCGCTTACCCCCCTAAAAAACACAATGACTCAGTACTCGAGACGGACATTAATTAGTCTTATTCTATGGTATAACATAATTGGTTAATCTCTTTTTTCTTATTCTATGGTGTATCAGAATTGTATTGCTAAAGAAAGAAGGTTGCTCGGTCACTTCCGTACTTCTTAACTGATCTTTCTTAATTGGTTGTTAGTCTTTCCCTGGCATTGGCTAGAATATGGATTAGTCCCCCCGCCAACACTGACTTCTTAGTCGAGTCGTTCTCTTTCTCCTTAGCTTCGGTTTTATCGAAATCAACGAGTGGACTTGAAATCATATCCATTTTGTGATCATGGTCCGAGGTAACCCGTATCCAAGCTGATCCGTGGGATAGTATGCGTGAACGAGATATACCCTTCGAGTCGTAAAGCCGATGTTATTTTCAATTATTTGAGTACAAGGATGATTGAAGTAGCAAGAAGTTTCTTTCCCTTCGGGGTATCGTATATAATTCTCGCTAAGAGAAGAGGTTCAGATCAAGAGACAACTCTAAGAAAAAGAATCAAGAATCAGAATGAGGAATGAGGAATTAGACCGGAAATTACTTAAGTAATTAATTAAGATTGGGGGTCAATATTTCCTCACGGCGTGTTTTGTCCTTAATGAGACTTAATATATAATTAGAGTAATCTCTTGAGGGAAGTCCAGAGCCCATAGCCCACCAGGAGAGTTGTTCCGTCTAACGAGAAAACCATTCGACGAAGCTATATAGCCTCTTCGAACCATTTTCTCTTACTTGGTCCCATATTCTCTTGTGCGGGACGGAGCGTAAGCCTAGAATGCTTCGGGGAGTTGGTTGTTGACCAAATTAGGAGAAGCCTGTCAAAAAAACCTCAAGTTCAACGAATAGAACATGTCGTAACGCTTCATGAAGCATTATGCTTCACTAGCGTTAACAGAGTCTTCAGAGTAAGTCAAAGAAAAACAAGCATTTCGCGATCTTCTTAGGCAACGAGGTTACCGGCTCTACGACCTCGCAACGCAAGGCACTACTGTAAGCTCTTTGGGCCTGACGCTTTTTTCAAAGATGGAATGTAAAGCTTTTCTTCGTGCTTAACGATTTCTCTTTGTTTCTATTCTCTGTTATTTAAATAACAGTATAACCCGACGGATAAACACTGACGTCGGCAAGCTCTTAACTCTCAACTACTCTTTCGCAGTCTCTTCTTTCGACGAGTCGAGTATCGAGTTTGTTGTTCATGCATGCATGCATGATGGTAAAGATCAACTGGGTTGACTTACAGACAGGTCAATCGGCTTGATGAATCAATTGGTACGAACTCGTAACTCGTAAGAGTAAGAAACGAGCGAGTGAGTTGGTTGTTGACCAACTCTGAGCTGAGAGTCTCAGCTCTTTATTCTGCTCTGCTCTGCTCTGCAGAGAACAACTTGATACTCCGATAACGAGAATTGGATGTAGCAGCTCAAACTCTGAGAGTTGAGAGCCGCCGAGCCGAACAATTGATTGGAATGTCAATCAATGATTGACGATAGTCAGATAGTCTAACATTACGCTCAAGAGCATAATCGTTAGACCGGGTCGGACCATGTCTCCCGAACAATCTCAGTACATATGGCGCAAGACGATTCACAGCAACAGCATCGAGGTCGGAATGGGATCGGGTATTCCAGTCTCACCGAGTTCCCGGGTCTCCGAATTGATAACAAGAAGAACAGGTAACTATTGGATAGCATATCTTTGTTGCCGCCTACGACTGCCACCCTGAGTTAGTGAGTTAGTGAGTTAGTGAGTGGTTTCCTTAGTAACCACCCACACTCTTATATCAAAGTTGATATAAGCCCTATAGAGAACAAGACCTTGGCTTGAAGAGTATTAAATCATGTGTGAACACATGTCTTAAACACACTCAAGTATCGGCTTGCTCGCCGATCAGTCGATCCACTCGCCAAGACTATAGGTGTTCTCTCTTCGAGAGTTCTCGAGAGCATGCATCTCGATCGAAGAGTTCAGAGTGAACTCGTTCTCTCACTAACTGAACTGTTAGTAAAGTGAACTGAGTCTTCACTTCAGACAGAAGTGAGTAGTGATCTTTTGTCTGAAGACATTTCTGTTGTGCTTGTTTAATCCGTCATTCATGACTGATTAAAGGTAAGACAGAGTTCTCTTCCGAATATAGGCCGATAGGCCGCATAAGATAGTGTTCTCTCTTCTCTTCCGAAAAGAGAATATAGGCCGAAAAGAGTTCTCGATAGGCCGATCGCATAATCCATAAGACCAGAGTCATTCAGTGAAGTTAGACTCGAGTGACGTGCCCGCTACTGCTACGAATTTGTGAGAGTGTAGCTATGCAGTCAGAAGGTTGCCTTGAATTATTCTATAAGACACTTATTAATCGTTGATTGAATGAATCGTGTACGCTTGTTGAGTTAGTTGATGCTATAGTAGCTTTACAAAAGAGTCGAGGTAGAGCTTGTTGAGGATTGGAGTCAAGTTGTTCTATTGCAGTGAAGGTACGAGTTATGAGATTCAGGCTCGCATACGGTACGTGGGTTTATTTCGTTTAGTACGCCCAATAACACAAGAAGGGAGACTCCGAAACACAACAGGTGCATGCCGCACTCACGAGGGACTGCCAGTGATATACTGGGGGAAGGTGGGGATGACGTCAAGTCCGCATGGCCCTTATGGGCTGGGCCACACACGTGCTACAATGGCAATGACAATGGGAAGCAAGGCTGGAAGGCGTAGCGAATCCGGAAAGATTGCCTCAGTTCGGATTGTTCTCTGCAACTCGGGAACATGAAGTTGGAATCGCTAGTAATCGCGGATCAGCATGCCGCGGTGAATCTGTACCCGGGCCCTGTACACACCGCCCGTCACACCCTGGGAATTGGTTTCGCCCGAAGGCATCGGACCAATGATCCACCCAGGACTTCTGTGGTACCATTAGTGCCACAAAGGCTTTTGGTCTCTTCTTGGCATCCCACGGTGGGGTCTTCGACTGGGGTGAAGTCGTAACAAGGTAGCCGTAGGGGAACCTGTGGCTGGATTGAATCCTTCGGTAAGACCCACCCATAATCGACTTCCTCGTAAAGCTGTTACCAGAGCATGCATCCGGTTGTTCCTAAGAGCATGATGCTCGAAAGCCTACTAGTAAGTAACCTATAGGCTCTTCTTTGCTTAGTTTAGAATAAGGACCTCGAGTCGAAGACTTAGAGTATATTAAAAGGACATTCTCGTGCTAGCTGGCATAAGAATAGACTGCTGTCAGGAAAGGACATAAGTGGAATAGCTTTCTTCAATCACAACCCTAGAAATCCAATTAACTAAGAGTCTGTCATGTACTCTATAGGGTCATGTAATCAAAACGGGGCTGAGAATCTCCCAATCAGAGAAAGAAAGAGGGTAAACACAGGGCCTATCAACAAAGGGTATGCAGCACACTCGTATACTTTATTGGAGACGATGCGATCGGTGAGAGTTGTGTTCGACGTCCTTTTCTGTGTTCTTGCTTGTTGTACTTCTTTATCTTGGTGTCACATGATGAAGTACATGCTTTCCCTCTCTATGGTCAGTGAGATGAATAAAGATTCTCTGATTAGTCGATGCCGTATTCGGACTTGGAGACACACAAGAATGAATAGAATGTTCTATGGTGGTCGGTCAACGATTTATGGTCTATGGTCCTATCATCAATCAACGTCTTGATCACTCTTTCATGTCGTTCCGTCATGTCATTATAAAAGGTATTGTATGGATGTTACTGCTCGTGCTTCTATAGTATAGGAATAAGCTGATTCAGAGTCATAAGTCTGCGACCGTTCGAAGAGAGACCGTAACAAGGAGACGAACTGTAGTAAGGCCGGGGGGTGATAGGACAAAGAGGCTGTGGGCAATCAAAATCAGATCGTAGCTTCGAGTGTTCAGGTCCCCTAATACCGGAAAGAGCGACCAAGAGGCTACCTATAGCTCATGAACCAAGTAATGGCTTGACTCTCGTTTCGGAAGAGAAAAGAGCACTGTTTAGCTTATCTCTTTTCGGAAGAGAAAAGAGTACTAATCTCAGGCGAGAACAAAGCAGCCATCCATAAAGTGGGAATGCAAGATCCCAATCGAGTTCCGGTCAAGGCTTTCCTTATCAAAGATCAAAGACCGGCCCATCTGTCTCAGAGATGTTATAGGTTGTCAAAAGCAAACAAAGAAGAGAGAAAGCCTCGTAGGAGCCCTTATTCAAGCTTCACTTCCCTGATTGTAGTATGGAGTATTCGTCTGGTGGGTGTAACGGGGTAATTCAACTCACTGTCTCTGTCATGGTTCACTGTCCAGTCAACTGTTTAGGGGGTCGGTCTCGTGACTCTGCACCTCTTTCTTCGGTAATCAGTAAAGCATAGCTCTGATATCTGTCCGAAGGTACACGATAAGCGTAAAGTGAGATCACAGAGAACACAACCGAAGGAAAGTACGGGTTCATGAGGCGAGCTGCGTGAAAGGAAAGACTGGTCTTCTTTCTTCTCCCAGATTTTCCTGTTGAAGACCCCCGGTTCAGTAGGACCTTTGCCTACCCCCGGACGAATCAACCCGCTCTCTAGCCGACTGTGATCCATCCCGCCCGTTGATCATATACCTGGGAACGTGTCATGTCACATACTATAGAGTTGAACGATCAGAGAAGATATGTCCTATAAACGAAACGATGAGGTCCCTCTTTCGTGCATACTAATCTGAATGGAGGTTGTTCTCTCTACTTTCATTTAGTTATAGGTTATCTCTTTCTTACACGACTTTATTAAGATGCTGAACCCAGATGTTCGCTTTGCCTTACTTTTAATGTGGATAGTTGTTTGATCAGGGGGTAAGACAAGGGTGGTCGGCTTTGCTACCCGATTGAAGCTTTCGAATCCCCATAGACTAGCTTAAGTACTCTGACCTGCTTTCTTTTCGTTCTATCCGTTGATCTGTTACCTCCCTTTGCTTGCTGTCAATAGCCCTTTCTCAGGTTGTGTTAAGTTTTGAAATCACTGGTGAGGGAAAGGATTCAGAGTCTCTTAATAACCTGACAGGAGGAGTGGCTTTCGGTGGACTAGTTTCGGCTTGGAGAAGGAAGAACAAGGATTAGAGAAAAGGCTTGAAGCAGGTAAAGGAGTGACAAAGGAAAGAGAGTCATCAGTCCCCAAGCTGTCTTCTCTTACTTATGAGTTGCAAACAACGGTTAGTTCTTCTCACCGGGTCTGACGGATGATAATAAGGGACTTAGCTCCTTCTCTGGGTGTGGTTAACCTTATGGATTCACCATTCTCAATTGCTGCGAAAAGCACTCCTTTAGGGATATCTTACTTAAATTAAGTTAAGAAGGATTTATCCTTATACTCCTCTTTTGGACAGTAGTCACTCCTCAAAAAAGAAAATGAGGACCATGCCTCGTTGGTCCCATCAAGTCAAGAGTATAGCAAAAGAACCGAACCGGTTCCATTCATCAGAAGAGGACAAGAGGCGGGTGCGCATTGTTGTCGTCCTTCCATTCCATTCCAAGAGGATGTGAGCACCCAACAAAATAAATATCTGATGACCAAGGAAAGTCGATCATCACAGCAACAGAAAGTGAATAAAGTGCAGAATGAAGAACCATAAGACTGAATTACTTGTTGGTAGGCCCATACATAAGAGAAGCCACACCCTTACTAATGAACTCTGCAAAGTTTCCGTGAGATGAGTTACCGCCCCTTGGATCGTTCTACCCCAAACATCGGAATCGGATTGCATTGAAAATGAGACAACGAAATGGTTGTACATCCAGAAGAGCTAACGAAGAAAACCTGATCCCAAGCAGATACTTGGCATGTTGTACCTCTTCCACCAGGGTTCTGCGCATCACAAGGAGGGAAACGCAAACCACGATTTGCTTTATCCGGTATCAAGCGTGAACGACGAGCAAATCGAACACCTTTCTTCATAGTATACGAGGAGTATCAACAAGAGAGACCGTATCGTAAATGCATGAATATGGTGTACCAACAAATCTCGTTAAGGGGTAAGGTAACAAAGCAACCACTCAATCACCCCAAGTCAAACTGGTGCTTGTTGCTTCGTCGGATGCGCACCCCGGTTGTCACAAGTGTGATGGAATTGTTCGCGGTATCTGAAAACATATCTTCTTTTGGGGGCCTAAAGCACTCATGGTATCGATATTTATCTTTATGGATATACCAAAACTGTGAAAGCCTAAATAAACACTAAAGAGACATCCCAGAGCGATATGATTGCATCGCGATGCCTACCTAATAAGGACACGATCTAATTACTAATTATATAGACGACTAATAAGAGATCGTTGTAGCGAGTCGTTGGATCAGAGTGAAGAGTCTTAGTCTTACCATTGGTGGGGCTATGCGCAGAGCAGAAACGATGAGAAATCCACATGTGAGAACACAATGAATGGACAATTGTGTACAGTCGATATGGGGCATAGGGAATACACTGGCTACAACGGTGAAAGAGCCTCACATAGCTCCTAGGTTAATAGAATTGTGAGCAGGATAGTAGGATCGATAGGGATAATACGGTCTGGCCTGTAAACCTTATGCTGAGCCTATAAAATCTTTTATACCATGATGCCCCATGCATGGTCCTATACATGACCCTATATCAGGAAAAGAATTGCAAGAGCTAACGAAAGGGTGATGAGCAATTCTCTCGAGACCGACCACTGATCGAATCCGCAAAAGGAAGCAATTCGACCAATTCATAAGGGTTGCTCGGGATAAAGTTGAGCCAAAAGACAAGATCACGGATAAACTCATGAGGTTCGAGACTCTCTATAAGAGTCTATTCAGACAGAAGACTCAGTTCACTTTCCTAACAGTTCAGTTAGTGAGAGAACGAGTTCACTCTGAACTCTTCGATCGAGATGCATGCTCTCGAGAACTCTCGAAGAGAGAACACCTATAGTCTTGGCGAGTCGAGTGATCGACTGATCGGCGAGCAAGCCGATACTTGAGTGTGTTTAAGACATGTGTGAACACATGATTTAATACTCTTCAAGCCAAGGTCTTGTTCTCTATAGGGCTTATATCAATTTGATATAAGAGTGTGGGTGGTTACTAAGGAAACCACTCACTAACTCACTAACTCAAACTCAGGGTGGCAGTCGTAGGCGGCAACAAAGATATCCAATAGTTACCTGTTCTTCTTGTTATCAATTCGGAGACCAACCGGGAACTCGGTGAGACTGGAATACCCGATCCCATTCCGACCTCGATGCTGTGAATCGTCTTGCGCCATATGTACTGAGATTGTCGATTGTTCGGGAGACATGGTCCGACCCGGTCTAACGATTATGCTCTTGAGCGTAATGTTAGACTATCTGACTATCGTCAATCATTGATTGACATTCCAATCAATTGTTCGGCTCGGCGGCTCTCAACTCTCAGAGTTTGAGCTGCTACATCCAATTCTTTCTCGTTATCGGAGTATCAAGTTGTTCTCTGCAGAGCAGAGCAGAATAAAGAGCTGAGACTCTCAGCTCAGAGTTGGTCAACAACCAACTCACTCGCTCGTTTCTTACTCTTACTCTTACGAGTTACGAGTTCGTACCAATTGATTCATCAAGCCGATTGACCTGTCTGTAAGTCAACCCAGTTGATCTTTACCATCATGCATGCATGCATGAACAACAAACTCGATACTCGTCGAAAGAAGAGACTGCGAAAGAGTAGTTGAGAGTTAAGAGCTTGCCGACGTCAGTGTTTATCCGTCGGGTTATACTGTTATTTAAATAACAGAGAATAGAAACAAAGAGAAATCGTTAAGCACGAAGAAAAGCTTTACATTCCATCTTTGAAAAAAGCGTCAGGCCCAAAGAGCTTACAGTAGTGCCTTGCGTTGCGAGGTCGTAGAGCCGGTAACCTCGTTGCCTAAGAAGATCGCGAAATGCTTGTTTTTCTTTGACTTACTCTGAAGACTCTGTTAACGCTAGTGAAGCATAATGCTTCATGAAGCGTTACGACATGTTCTATTCGTTGAACTTGAGGTTTTTTTGACAGGCTTCTCCTAATTTGGTCAACAACCAACTCCCCGAAGCATTCTAGGCTTACGCTCCGTCCCGCACAAGAGAAGATGGGACCAAGTAAGAGAAAATGGTTCGAAGAGGCTATATAGCTTCGTCGAATGGTTTTCTCGTTAGACGGAACAACTCTCACTCCTGGTGGGCTATGGGCTCTGGACTTCCCTCAAGAGATTACTCTAATTATATATTAAGTCTCATTAAGGACAAAACACGCCGTGAGGAAATATTGACCCCCAATCTTAATTAATTACTTAAGTAATTTCCGGTCTAATTACTCATTTTCTTAGAGTTGTATATCTATCTCTCTATCTCTCTCTTGAGATCTCAAGAGTCTCTCTATTCTCTTTATGAGTAAAGAGATGATCTAACCGAAAGAATAATCCGTTCTCTCACCGTTATGGCTTCTTGACTAGTATCCAGTTTACCTCACCCACTTCGATGGGCTTGACCACGCACTTACGGGATCATAGAATGCAGAAAGCAGAATATGAAAGGGAAACCCATCAGGGGATATGGAAGATAGCCGAAAGCAAGACTTGGGGCAGGGACCGTGGGATATTCTGAACAGGAAGAGACACAAGATGGACAAGAGGGAAACACGAAAGCCAATCGGAAATGAGTTTATCACTACGCGAATCCAAAAAGAAAACTCGGAGCGAGAATCAACATCCTTACTTAGAGGGCTAGGCTCGGTCGCTTGGGGTTATGGCTAGGAAGCGCCGCTGACTGAGGAAGACCCTACTACTCCTCTCTGTCCGTAATCTTCTGTTTCTTAATAATACTCTATTCATAAGGTAATCCGAATAGCTTATCGTAGTTCATAAGTGGAAGGTCCTATGGGAGCAGGTCTAAGATCTTTCGGATAGAGACTTTATCCTTCGGGTTTTGTCGTTGCTATTCGCCTGACCGAGTTGGAAACATCCACTACATTACTCTCTAGGCCCGGACAACCTAAGAACGGCTAGCCCAAGGGTTGTTGCCGGTCAGACAAAACAGTGGATGGAACACCCCTCACTATGCGTTATCGGGGTGGGCGCCCGAACGGTCTAGCAGCCCCGCAGGGAAAAGAATAAGAGATGACAATTGAACTGAAAACAGTCTCAAGGGTGAACTCCAGCTAGCTTGAAGGCGGTAAAGACAATCCAGGGGGATATTCCGTTTTCTTCTTTCCTTTATTACCCTGTAGCCGAGGAGCAGCTTCACCTTGCGTCTGATAAAAAAGCTAGTGACCCGATGCTACCATACGCGGTATACTCGATAATTAAGTAAGTGATCTGAACCAAAGATAAAGTCAGCCAGGTACCCTTAAGGTTTTCTGTCTTCTCTTTTGTGGAAAAAAACTGAATTGTCATCTCTTTCCGCGCTTTGGCTCAAGATTAGGATTCAATTGTGATAAGCAACTTGTTTTCGTATCAAAGAAGAATGCAGTGCTTCCTGGAAAAGACGAGGTTGAATCCGCAACCGGTCCCGGAAAGAGTCGTTTGGCCCTTCCCCGGATACTTCCATTTTGATTGATCGATTCCATGAAGAATACCTGGGATCTTCTCCGTGAAGCATAGCCTATATAGTGCCTTTCTGAGTGGGTTGACTATCCACTGTTTGTTAAGGTACCCCCTGTTGTGTGTGTCCGGTGCTAGCGAAGTTTTGGAGTTGTTAAGCCGGTATACTACATTGGCAATCAAGACTGACTAGTCAATTCGAAGTTCGTAGGGTTCTCGGGGCAACTGACAGAGTGTTTGGACTTCACTTATATAGATATCGAAAGAGTCTCTCAAGTGAACAGTGAGTTATGTTAGAGAGTGAGAGTATATCTTTAAGAGTTAATGAGGAAGCTCAATCCTTTCATACGCCCTCAGGTATAAAGTCAATCTTCTCTGCCATCAGAGAGTCAGTAAGCGACCAGTCCACCCCTATTTATTTTGATTGACACTGATTGATCCTCGATCGGAAGCTTGGTTATTCTCTTTCGATCCGAGAGTCAGTCCTAACTACAGACTTTTCGACTGGAACAACTAACATAAGCAAAGCTCGGCGTTGGCTTCCAAACATCCTATGGGTCTAGAAGGCCACATTCCAACTCTGTTTTCCTTACTTAATCAAGAGAATGACCAGGTTACACTTCTCTTTCATAGGCTAGCAAGACCAACCGAGATGTTGAAAACGGGGTAGGTGAGCTCTGCTACTAAAGAAAGGGATGCTGGATCGTTGAAAGAAGCTCTCTTATCTTGCTCATCGAATGTGTCCATACAACCTGGAAAAGAATGTTGGTAAACGTCACAGTGTTGAGACTGGTCTCTATCGCTTATCTGGGGCCAATGCTTCACTCAATCGAAGAAAGTGTCTCATGCTCGCTACTGCGATTTGTGCGAGCCGGGCAAAGCCTTTATGGTTGTATCCGCGAAGAATGAGGTTCGAGACTCTCTTCAGACAGAACAGAGATTGAATGAGGTCTCAATCATTCTCTTCGATCGACAGGTGTTCTTCCAGCGAAGTGAACCAAAGAAGGCAGTAGGTTCAACGGAACGAGTGTAGAAAAGCCATTGGAAAAAGTCCATAAAAGGTCTCGATCTATAGGCTTATCATGCGTTTTCTGATCTGAATGCGGAAGATTCTCCATTATTTTGAAATACAGAAGAGTTAACGTTCTTTATTTCAGTAAGAGAATAGAGTCTTAAAGGAGAAAGGGGATAGAATTATAAGGGGATAACGCGATGTCAGAAAAGGTGTTGATCGCATTCTTTAGATATCCACGTTTGCCT